ATGAAATATATGTAAAATGGAATAGTAACTTTCAATAAAATAATTTCAGTCAAGTATAATAACAAAGATAAGCTAATATTAACTCGTCGGATCTTTGGAAAATAAATATATTGAGATATAACCAAAGCTTCATTTACACTATAAGTAGTAACTTCCCAATAATCTAGAGATTTGAACGAGGAGCCGTATGAAATGAAAATTTCATGTACGGTTCTGTAGAGTGGCAATAAAGGTAACTTTCCTGTCAACTTTTACACTACAACACCAAAAAAACCAAATTCCGCCTTACGCAAAGTCGCTCGAGTTAGATTAACATCTGGATTCGAAATTACTGCATATATCCCGGGTATGGGACATAATTTACAAGAACATTCTGTTGTTTCAGTGAGAGGAGGAAGAGTTAAAGATTTACCTGGTGTCAGATATCATATTATTCGAGGTACATTAGATTCAGTAGGAGTAAAAGACCGTCACCAAGGGCGTTCTAGTGCGTTGCATATCATTTCCTAAAACCTGTATCATTTCCAGATACCCAAAACTTTTTTGCTAAGAATGGGTAATAAAATAGCTAACCTCTAACTGAAAAATTTTANGAAGGGACTATTAATAATAGTATAGTAGAAATTATATCATAACATACCTAGGGTTCAAGCTTAAAATTATTATAGTAGTTTCCCGTAACTTTCAATTGATTAAAAATTTTTTATTTTTTAGAACAAGTAAAAATATAATAGCAATTACTTTGAAGTCTCAAAAGTAAATTTTTTAAACTATCCAGAGAAGAAACCTAAGGGTAACAAAATTTAGAATTAAGAAATGCAAGATTTTCATAGAAAGGAAACGGATACTCAACTAAAAGTGAGTAAGCATCGTAAAAAATCAAGATGTGGAAAGCCGTATTCGATGAAAATCGGATGTACGGTTTGGGGAAGATTGGGACAATCCATCCTACAATATGGAGTCGAAAAGTCAAAATAAATTGAACAAATTCGTAAAAAAAAAATATCGATTCAATTATTTATATTATGTCACGTAAGAGTATCGCGGAAAAAAAAATTGCGAAGCCTGATCCAATATATCGTAATCGATTAATCAATATGCTAGTTAATCGCATTCTAAAAAATGGAAAAAAATCACTAGCTTATCGAATTTTATATAGAGCTATAGAAAATATAAAGAGAAGAACTAAAAAAAATCCATTATTTGTACTACGTCAAGCCATTAGTAAAGTAACTCCGAACGTCACGGTGAAAGCACGTCGTATAGGTGGATCCACATATCAAATTCCACTAGAAATTCAATCAACCCAGGGAAAAGCATTAGCTATTCGTTGGTTGTTGGGAGCAGCACGGAAACGTTCAGGTGGAAATATGGCTGCCAAACTTAGTTATGAATTAATAGATGCTGCTAAAGATAATGGGATTGCGATACGTAAAAAGGAAGAAACACATAAAATGGCAGAAGCTAATAGAGCTTTTGCACATTTTCGCTAAATTGAATATTTAAACTGAAGAAATAAAATGAAAATTTTATTTCTTCAGTTTGTTTCCCACTATATTTCTCACCTCTCAGTGGGAAATCAAAAGAAATATTGCATTATTATAGTCAATAATTTATTTTATCTTACAAAAAATTTTTATGGAATTAGAACTTGATACATTTTTTTCATATGGAAACACTATTTTACCCGAATGTATTCCAATTTTTGGTTTATTAATCATTTTCTTAACCGATTTAGTATTTACTGGTAAAAATACAACTATATTCTATTTCACTTCCGTAATAAGTTTATTGATAAGTTCCATAATATTATTATTTCAATGGAAAACGGAACCAATTATTAGTTTTTCAGGTTCTTTTCAAACAGATAGTTTTAATCGAATATTTCAAATTTTGATAACATTGTCATCCATGATATGTATTCCTATGGCTGTAGAATATACCGAATGCACTGGAATGCCGATTCCCGAATTCTTAATATTTATTTTAGCAGCTACTGCGGGGGGTATGGTGCTATGTAGTGCTAATGACTTAATAACTATCTTTGTATCGTTGGAACGCTTGAGTTTATGTTCTTATTTATTATGTAGTTTTGCAAAAAAGGATGTTCGATCAAATGAAGCTGCTATGAAATATTTACTTATAGGTGGGTTAAGTTCATCTATTATTATATATGGCTTTTCTTGGTTATATGGGTTATCCGGCGGTGAGACCAATATACAAAGAATTATAAATGGTATTTCCGATACACAAATGTCAAATTCTACAGGAATGTTTATCGCATTTTTATGTATTACAATTGGACTCGCTTTCAAACTTTCATTAGTTCCTTTTCATCAATGGACTCCTGATATCTATGAAGGAGTGCGATTCGTTTAAAATTTTATAGTTATTAAGATTTAAAATTCTTTCTATCACTACATTTATTTTAATATGACCTAACAAAAACATAGTATAAAAAAATACAATCTTCGCTTAGATTAAAAGTGAAATTTTTATCAAACTTGAAAGTTAGAATAAAGCAAAATTTCAAATATTTATTTGTAAGAAATAAAGATCTGTTAACAAATTGAATAACTATTAGGGATAGATTTTGCAAATGGAAAAACTTGTATAAAATCATAAGAAATAAAAAATTTCCATTATAATTTGGTCTCTATTCTTCGAGACAAACAGTGATATAGGAATACGAGTTAGTGAAACTAATCCTCAAATAGGAAAAAATGTATTATACTTGTTGGGAACGGAACAAAGAAATAAGTGTAAATGATAATATTAGTAATATCAAATACAATTAAATTACAAGGATTCCTCGAAAAGTTCACATAAAAACTTTTTTATATATTATACATACTCGAGGAAAATGGTAAATTGAGTACAACAAAACAAATTATTGTTTCCCAATTTACTTTTTAGAAGCCGTGTGAAATGAAAGTTTCAGGCACGGTTTTGAACGAGAGGGAATTTTAAAATTTTCGACTCTAACTCACCCACTCCAGTCGTTGCTTTTCTCTCAATTACTTCCAAAATAGCCGGTATAGCTTTAATTACCCGAATTTTTAATATTATTTTTGTCTTCTCACCAAATGAATGGAAACTTATATTAGAAATATTAGCCATTGCAAGTATGATTTTGGGTAATTTAGTTGCAATTACTCAAACAAATATAAAACGCATGCTTGCATATTCCTCTATAAGTCAAATCGGCTATATAATTATTGGATTGATAGCTAATAATTTGAATGGTTATGATAGTATGATTATCTATACCTTTTTCTATATTTTCATGAATCTAGGTACATTTGCTTGTGTTATATTATTCAGTTTACGTACAGGAACAGATAATATTCGTGATTATGAAGGATTATATAGAAAGGACCCTTTATTGAGCATTTCATTAACAATATGTTTGTTATCATTAGGCGGAATACCTCCATTTACGGGTTTTTTTGGTAAGTTATATTTATTTTGGTGTGGATGGCAAATAGGTCTTTATTTTTTAGTTATAATCGCGCTCATTACAAGTATAATTTCAATTTACTATTACCTGAAAATAATAAAATTAATGCTTTACTCAAAAGATAAACTATTAAATCCTTATTTACAAACTTATATTGTTTCACATACTCTTTTCAAAAAAAAAAATTCTATCGAATCCACTATACTTTTTTGTACACTGGGATCTACTTTTTTAGGATTTTTCATAAATCCATTTTTCTATTTTATCCAAGAGAATCTAAAATTGAGTATTTTTATGAATACTTTGTAATATAAAAGATTGTATGTAGTGAATAATAAGAATAAAATTATTACTCACTACATATGTAAAATGTAAAGCCTTGATGGTGAAACGGTATACACGCGAGATTCAAAATTTCGTGCTTTAAGCATGGAGGTTCGAATCCTCTTCAAGGCAAATTTTTTGCTTATTTATTTGAAGAAATATTTTATATGTTATACTATCTTCATTGATAGTAAAGAAAATTATCGAACTCAAAATATAGAATTTTTCTCAATATTGAGTGAAAAGCGAATTAAATTTTTGAATATAAATTTTCAACCAATTTATCTATGATCTTTTCAAAAACAGATTCGTATTTTATATGACTATATTCCGGACATTTCCGAGAAACCATTAAAATAATATAACTATGGAAGTAAACATTTCAGCATTTATTGCTACGGCTCTCTTTATCTTAATTCCCACAGCTTTCTTACTTATTCTTTATGTACGAACAGCTGGTCAAAATAATTGAGATAGGCGAGGAGATTTTATCGGTAAAGGCGCTAGTGAAGGAAGAGAAATAGAAAATAATAGTTATTATTTTCTATTTCTCTTCCTCTAGTCATTAGATTAATACATTGGGAGAAAAAATGAATCATATGGAATTAGGCCCCAGTACTTTTATGGGGATAGCTTTAGTAATAGTAGGCATACTTTTATACGCCCTAAAAAAAAGGGAACCTTACGTATCTAGAGGTGTGATTTTTTAATGTACTTTAAAAATATTTCAACACATTAGTCATTTTTTACTAATGTGAAACTTGAACAAATTTTATTTTTTTAATCTTTAATTAGTAAAAATCCATGGTTAAAATGTTTCATCAACATTTTTAATGTCATTTCGAAAACGTTTTCAATGAGTTATTACAAATAAAGATTTTTTTCTCTGGAAAAAATGGTAATAGCAACGGGATTTAATTTGAACCTGAAGATGGAAAAAAAAGTACTACGAAATAGAACTTTTTCAAAATTAGATATAATCAATAAATATGATCTAATTCTGAAACCAAAGACAATCCAAAAGATTTTTTAATTGACGTGGATCTCGGGTAAATATTTTTTTTGCTCAAGCCATACCGATTTGAAAGGATCATATATGGTTTTTAGGGGGGTTAGTTTTAACCTATCCCAATATTATGATTTTTTCTTTTCCTCCATCGGTTTATTATGTGGAGGGATTCTCTTTTTCCAAGGTTGGCGATTAGATCCGATTCTTTTATTATCTCAAATACTTCTAAGTGGAACGAGCGTCTTTTTTATTATGGAAAATATTTTTTTGAGAAATTCTTTCCATTATTCGGGATATACAAAAAGAATAGTAATGAATTCAAAAATTCAAACACGATGTACTTACAGCGATTATAAATTATATAGCCATTTTTTTATTAATAAAAGCAAACTTAAAAAAGTTTTTTATACCAAACATATTTCTTACTGGAAAGGAGAAACGAATAAAAAGGCATTGAATTTTGTAAAAAATTCAATGCCTTTTTATTTCGACTAGATAGTTAAAATTTTAATAGAGTATTTCTCTAAAATTTACAAGATAAATTCATAAACCACTTCTTCCCCATACTACGAGTGATAGAGAGAACGTGAAAACAACCATTAAAGCACCCCAAGCTATATTAGTAATATCCATAACTCCTTTTTTTTTTTCGTTCTGACCGATCCGAGAGACAGATATACATTCATATGTATATATACACATATGAATGTATATAAATCCATCATTCCCCGCAATTTCTCACGAAATTATTCCTAATTATAATTTATTATTAATTCTGTTGATTTTATCTTTTCAATGTTTCATCATATATTTGGATTGTCTGTAATACGATGTCTCGAAGAACATTTCAAATGTTACAGACTATAGTACATAGAGCATAACGGTTTGTTCCTGGAAATGACAAAATAGACAATCCACCTTTTATTTACTAAACTCGAGGAGTGAAGCGACACCCAGACTTGAACTGGGGATAAAGGATTTGCAGTCCCTTGCCTTACCACTTGGCCATGTCGCTATTCATAATTTTCAAATAATATACTTTATTGAATACATTTCTCAAGTTATACTATATAGTTCCTAAGGACAAAACGAATCTCAAAAAATTAGAAACTTAAAATTTCTTGGTGGAAAATGAAAAAAACGTTTTTAAGATAAATTTCATTAAATTATATTAATGAGATCAACTGCAATAAAATTTTAAAGGAAAATATGGAGATCTTCGTACTCCCCGAATTTGGACGAATACAATTCGAAGGATTTAATCGTTTTATTACTAAAGGTTTAATCGAGGAACTAAAAAATTTTCCGATAATTCAAGATATAGACCAAGAATTGGAATTTCGTATATTTGGTCAACAATATAAATTAGCAGAACCGTCGTTGGGAGAAAGAGATGCTGTATATAAATCCATCACATATTCGTCAGATTTATATGTACCTGCTCAATTGACGGAAAAAAAGGAGAATAAGATACAGAAACAAACAGTTTTTCTTGGAAGTATTCCTTTAATGAATTCCCAGGGTACTTTTGTTGTCAATGGAGTTGCAAGAGTTATCATCAACCAGATTTTACGAAGTCCCGGAATTTATTACAATTCGGAATTGGATCGTAATGGAATTCCCATATATACGGGAACTTTAATTTCCAACTGGGGAGGAAGATTAAAACTGGAAATTGATGGGAAAAGACGAATCTGGGCACGAATAAGCAAAAAGCGAAAAGTATCCATTTTGATTTTATTATCAGCAATGGGCTTGAATTTGAAGAAAATATTGATAAGTGTTTCCTATCCCAAAATTTTTTTAGAGTCTATAGATAAAAAAACTAAAAAAGAATATCCTTCGTCAAGAGAAGAAGCTATAGTTGAACTTTATAAACAATTATATTGCCTGGGTGGCGATATAACCTTCTCAGAATCCATACGTAAAGAATTACAGAGAAAATTTTTTCAGCAACGGTGTGACTTGGGAAAAATAGGGCGTTTGAACCTCAATGAGAAATTGAACCTTGACGTACCTGAAAATGAAACTTTTTTAGTACCTCAAGATATTTTAACAGCTGTTGATTATTCAATAAAACTAAAATTTGGGATCGGTGGACTTGATGACATAGATCATCTGAAAAATCGACGTGTTTGTTCCGTAGCGGATTTATTACAAGATCAATTGAAATTAGCATTGAATCGTTTAGAGAACTCAGTTCGACAAATTCTTCGAGGAGCAACTAAGAGAAAAAGATTACCAACTCCTAAAAGCTTAGTAACCCCCACTCCATTAGTAATGACTTTCAAAGAATTTTTTGGTTCGCACCCATTATCTCAATTTTTAGATCAAACAAATCCATTAACGGAAATGGTTCATAAAAGAAGATTAAGTTCTTTAGGTCCGGGCGGACTCACAAGACGAACTGCTGGCTTTCAAGTTCGTGACATTCATCCTAGTCATTATGGACGTATTTGTCCCATCGAAACTTCCGAAGGAATGAACGCTGGACTTATAGGTTCATTAGCGATTCATGCCGAAATAAATAAATTAGGTTGTTTAGAAAGTCCTTTTTATAAAATTTCTGAATTGTCTGAGAAAGATAAAATCTTTAATTTGTCGGCTGGAAAAGACGAATATTATCGAATTGCCACTGGAAATTGTTTAGCATTAGATGAGAACAATCAAGAAGAACTAATTACTCCAGCTCGTTATAGGCAAGATTTTATTTCGATCGCTTGGGAACAGATCCATTTTCGCAGTATTTTTCCCTTACAATATTTTTCTGTTGGAGCTTCTCTTATCCCTTTTCTCGAACATAATGACGCAAATCGAGCCTTAATGGGTTCAAACATGCAACGCCAGGCCGTTCCGCTCCTGGAAACGGAAAAATGTATCGTGGGAACAGGAGTAGAAAGTCAAACAGCTTTAGATTCTGGTAGTGTTATTGTAGCGCAAACGGCAGGTAAAATAAATTATATTGATAGTAATAAAATTAGATTATCCCTAAATAGGGAAGAAGTAAATACTAATTTGATTATATATCAACGTTCTAATAACAATACTTGTCTGCATCACAAATTGCAGGTTATAAACAATAAATATGTAAGAAAGGGACAAATGCTAGCTGATGGTGCAGCAACCTCAAAAGGTGAACTTGCTCTTGGGAAAAATATTTTAGTAGCCTACATGCCTTGGGAAGGTTATAATTTCGAAGATGCTATTTTAATAAGTGAACGTTTAATATATGATGATATCTATACTTCACTCCATATCGAAAGATATGAAATAGAAGCTCGTATGACGAGTCAAGGTGCTGAAAAATTTACTCGAGAAATACCTCATTTAGATAATTATCTACTACGCCACTTGGATAAAAATGGGATTGTATTGTCAGGAGCATGGGTTGAACCCGGCGATGTTTTGGTTGGAAAATTAACACCTCAAGAAACAGAAGAAACGTTACGGGCTCCGGAAGGTAAATTATTACAAGCTATTTTTGGTATTCAAGTAGCCAATTCCAGAGAGAACTGTCTAAAAGTACCAATAGGTGGAAAAGGACGAGTTATCGATGTTAGATCGATCTATCGGGAAGATAGCTCAAATGATGCTAAAATTATTCATGTTTATATTCTGCAGAAACGAAAAATACAAGTAGGCGACAAAGTTGCTGGACGTCACGGTAATAAAGGTATTATTTCGAAAATATTACCAAGACAGGATATGCCTTTTCTACAAAATGGTACGCCTATCGATATGATATTGAGTCCATTGGGTGTACCATCGCGAATGAATGTTGGACAAATTTTTGAATGTTTACTTGGTTTAGCCGGCGACTTTCTCAGAAAAAATTATAGAGTAATACCATTTGATGAAAGATATGAACGAGAAGCTTCCAGAAAATTGGTCTTTTCACAACTTTATAAGGCAAGTGAAAAAACAAAAAATCCATGGTTATTTGAACCCGAGAATCCTGGGAAAAATCGATTATTTGACGGAAGAACTGGAGAAATTTTTGAACAACCAATTACTATAGGAAAAGCCTATATGTTGAAATTAATTCATCAAGTAGATGATAAAATTCATGCACGTTCAAGTGGACCTTATGCACTAGTAACCCAGCAGCCGTTGCGAGGCAGATCGAGACGAGGTGGACAAAGGGTCGGGGAAATGGAAGTTTGGGCTTTAGAAGGTTTTGGTGTTGCTTATATATTGCAAGAAATGCTAACTATAAAATCAGATCATATTCGAGCTCGTTACGAAGTATTAGGCGCTATTGTTACAGGAGAACCTATACCTAAACCCGAAACCGCTCCAGAATCTTTTAAATTACTTGTTCGAGAATTACGATCTTTAGCTCTCGAAATTAATCATGCTACTATATTTGAGAAAAATTTGGGATTAATACTGAAAGAAATTTAAAAAATAATTTGGAATCTTTATGTTATGACTTATCAACGGAAATATCAACACCTTCGCATTGAATTAGCCTCTCCAGAACAAATTCAAAATTGGGGTAAGAGGGTATTACCCACGGGGGAAATCATTGGTCAAGTAACAAAACCTTATACGTTACATTATAAAACACATAAACCAGAAAAAGATGGGTTGTTTTGCGAACGAATATTTGGACCTATTAAAAGTGGGGTTTGCATTTGTGGGAAATATCAAGGAATTGAAAATCGAAAAGATAATATAAAATTTTGCGAGCATTGTGGAGTCGAGTTTATTGAATCAAGAATTCGAAGATATCGGATGGGATATATTGAATTAGCTTGTCCCGTGACACATGTATGGTACCTAAAACGTCTCCCAAGTTGTATTGCCAATCTATTAGCCAAACCACTGAAAGAGTTAGAAAGTCTAGTTTATTGCGATGTGTGACTTGATCGTAAGTTTTCAATTTATAGATTTTTATAAAACTGTTATTCTAATTTTTCACTATTTAGAATACCTCCTATTTTGACATACCCTTATTAAATAACGGAATGAAGCTCGGAATAACACAATTATTAAATTTTTTGATTGTATGGAGGAGTTAATCTAGGGTTCAAAAAAAATAAATTGCTTTTTAGGTTTCGTAAAACGAAAAATTAAATAACATTTTTTATATGATATCTCAAAGTAAATTCATCGCAAATTCGCTTTTGGATAAGAGATAAATCATCGAAATGGGGCAAAAACCTATAGGATACACTAATTTTAAACATAGACAAGAAAAACTTTTGTAAATTTATTAATTTTTAAAAGATTGAGACAACTCAAAAAATTTCTAAAAAATTTGGAATTATAACTTGAGCAATGAGTAGTTTTTATATTTATACAATTGAAAGAATTGGGAAAAAACTACTTTCTGATTTATGTATATAAAATAGAGCTATTTGAGCCGGATGAAGGGAAATTTTCATGTCCGAATCTTCGGGGGAATCTTAGAAATAACCTATCCCAATCTTTTCATTGCTAGACCCATTAATGAAAAACCTACTCTCTTGAAATTACGAGGTTTGTTCAAATACGAAGATCAATCTTGGAGGGACATATTTCCTCGATTTTTTTCCCATGGCGGATTCGAAATATTTAGGAGCCGGGAAATAGCCACTGGGGGAGACGCCATTAAAAAACAATTAACAAATTTAAATTTACAAAATGTCATAAACCGCGCACATTCCGAATGGAAAGAATTTGCGGAACAAAAATCAACCGGCAATAATTGGGAAGACAGGAAAATTCAAAGACGAAAAGATTTACTCATTAGACGTATCAAATTGGCAAAACATTTCATTCAAACGAATATAAAACCAGAATGGATGGTTTTATCCGTTTTACCAGTTCTTCCCCCTGAATTGAGACCTATGATTGAATTGGGTGAGGGAGAATTAATTACATCTGATTTAAATGAACTTTATCGACGAATCATTTATAGAAATAATACTCTTCTAGATTTTTTAGCACGTAGTGATTCAACACCTGGAGGATTAATTGTTTGTCAAAAAAGATTAGTTCAGGAAGCTGTTGATGCATTGATCGATAATGGAATTAGGGGACAACCTATGAGGGATAGTCATAACAGACCCTATAAATCTTTTTCGGATTTAATTGAGGGAAAAGAGGGAAGATTTCGAGAAAATTTACTTGGCAAACGCGTCGATTATTCCGGTCGATCAGTTATCGTCGTGGGTCCCTATCTTCCATTACATCAATGTGGTTTACCCAAGGAAATGGCAATAGAACTTTTTCAAGCATTTGTTATTCGTAAACTTATCGGACAAAATCTCGCCCCCAATCTTAGAGCAGCTAAAACTATGATTCGGGATAATAAGCCCATTATATGGAAACTTCTTCAGGAAATAATGGAAGGACATCCAATTTTATTGAACCGAGCCCCAACATTACATAGATTAGGGATACAAGCTTTCCAACCTGTTTTAGTTAATGGACGCGCTATTCATTTACACCCACTAGTTTGTGGAGGCTTTAATGCGGATTTTGATGGGGACCAAATGGCTGTTCATATACCCTTATCTCTAGAAGCCCAAGCTGAAGCTCGTTTACTTATGCTTTCTCGCCGCAATCTACTATCTCCAGCTACAGGAGAACCCGTATGTATACCAAGCCAAGATATGCTTCTTGGACTCTATATTCTAACAATAGAAAATTATCGAGGTATTTATGGTAATAGATACCACCCATTTAAGGAAAGCCACAATTCTACTAAAAAGTTAGTTTTTTTGAAAATCCCATATTTTTACAGTTACGGCGATGTTTTGAGAGCCTATCAACAAAAAACTATAAATTTGCATAGTCTTTTATGGTTGCAAAGAAGTATAAAGTCTCAAATAGTGACTTCGAAAATTCGGGAAGAACCTATTGAAATTAGATATAAACCTTTTGGAAATTTTTCTAAAATTTATGAACATTATCAAATGGGAAAGAATAGGGATCAGGAAATATTAAGCATTTATATGTGTACAACTGCAGGTCGTATATTCTTTAACCAACAAATTGACGAAGCGATACAAGGTACTTATGAAGGAGCTTTGAAACGGGATGAATTTGTGCAAAATAGAAAAAATATCGTTTTATCCGAAAAATGAATAAAATAACCGTTAAAATTAACGGTTTAAATTCATTGGTGATTTATGTTTATAAAAAAAGAGAGGTTTTCTCCTATGGCAGAACCAGTCGATTTGATATTTTACAATAAAGTTATGGATCGAATTGGAATAAAGCAACTCATAAGCAGATTAATATCCCATTTTGGTATTACTTATACAACACATGTTTTGGATCAATCAAAAACCCTGGGTTTTCAATATGCAACTTTAGGTGCTATCTCATTAGGTATTGATGACCTTTTAACAGCCCCTTCAAAAAGTTGGCTTATTGAAGATGCTGAACAATATACTAATCTTTCCGAAAAACATCATAATTGTGGTAATTTACATGCCGTAGAAAAATTACGTCAGCTTATTGAAACATGGTACGCGACAAGTGAATATTTGAAACAAGAAATGAATCCCAACTTTGGAATGACGGATCCTTCAAATCCAGTTCATATGATGTCTTTCTCGGGCGCACGTGGAAGTGTATCACAAGTTCATCAATTAGTAGGTATGAGAGGTCTAATGTCAGATCCTCAAGGTCAAATTATTGATTTACCTATTCAAAGTAATTTTCGAGAAGGATTATCTTTAACAGAATATATTATTTCATGTTACGGAGCTCGTAAAGGAGTTGTAGATACTGCGGTAAGAACATCAGATGCGGGATATCTAACTCGAAGACTTGTTGAAGTGGTTCAACGGATTGTTGTACGTAAAAAAGATTGTGGAAGTGTTTATGGTATTTTGGTAAATAATATCCAAGTAAAAAAAACTTTTTTCAACAAAAAATTAATTGGTCGTTTATTTGCAGAAAATATATATCTAAATAATCGATGCTTTGCCACCCGTAATCAAGATATTGGAGCTTCTTTAGCCGAAAAATTAACAAATTTGAAACTTGAACCCATTTATGTAAGATCTCCTTTGACTTGCAAAAGTATGGTTTGGGTTTGTCAAGCATGTTATGGCTGGAGTCCAACAAATGGGAATTTGATCGAAATAGGTGAAGCTGTCGGTATTATTGCAGGGCAATCCATTGGGGAACCTGGAACTCAATTAACTTTAAGAACGTTTCATACGGGCGGCGTATTTACTGGTGATATTGCAGAACACGTACGAACTCCGTTTAACGGAATAATAAAATTTGATGAAAATTTTATGATTCCGACACGGACACGGCATGGACATCCTGCTTGGATGTGCAACACTAATTTATTTATAGGAATTCAGGGTAAGAATAAAATACATAATATAACAATTCCACCAAAAACTTTATTATTGGTTCGGAATAATCAATATGTGGAATCCAAACAAGTTATTGCTGAAATTCGTGCTAAAATATTACCTTTTAAGGAAAAAGTTCAAAAATATATTTACTCTAATTTAGAGGGAGAGATGTTTTGGAATACAAAAGTGCGTCACGCCTCTCAATACATTCATGGGAATATTCACCCGATAATTGAAACGTCTCATATATGGATATTATCTGGAAAATCTTATAATAAAAATGATAAATTACCAATTTCATTTTATGAAAATCAAGACAAAATTGATTCTAAAATTTTTATTTCGAGAGAAAAAAATAATGTTTCTTCTTTTGGGAATAAAAAACAAATAAATATTTGTATTTTAAATTCCTGGATTTTCCGAAGAAATAAAATTATGGTTAAATCTAGGTTAGCTCATTATCTTTTTAATAATTTGAATAATTCAGTAGACTCTAATATTATTTTATTTGGATATAATGTAATAAAAAAAGAGAATTTTTTTTTATTACGCAAAAAAAATACAACTCCTTTTACTCTTAAACTACACAAAAATGGAATTTTACAAAATAACGATGTTTTAGCCAGTCTAAACCCTCCTGAATATAAATTGGGAAAATCGGGAATTTTAAAATATGGTAGTATTAAGGTCGGTTCGATTAATGGTAATAATTCTGACGAAACGAAAACAAAATTTTGTCAACCAAAATATAGAATTGTTAAAGGAGGTAATTTTTTCTATATTTCTGAAAAAGTGTATCTTTCCACTAAAAACTTATCATCTCTTTTGGTAAACAATAATAATTTTGTTCAAGCAGGTACATTAATAACTTCAAGTGTTGCAAGTGATGTAAGCGGGTTGGTTAAAATTAAAAAAGGTGTAAATAATAGTTATGAAGTCAAAATTTTACCTGGAACTTTTTATTACCCAGATAAAAAATATGAAATTTCGAAACAAATAAGTATTTTAATTCCACCAGGTCAAATAATTTTTAATGAGTTTCGGTGCAAAGATTGGACATATCTTCAATGGATTATGCCCTATAAACAAAAACCATTTGCTTTTATAAGACCCGCAACAGAATATTCAGTTGTTGACGAATCTAATAAAATTAACCTTTTGAATTTATTACGAAGACATATAACTTTTAAAGTTAAAACTATAAGTTATTTATTTCATGAAGATGGCGAACAAATTCGAATACTTGACAAAAAAAACATTCAATTACTTCAAACTTGTTTAACCGTGCAATGGAAAGAAAAGTATTTTTTTGACAAAGCTCGTATCTGCTTCTTGAGGATAAAAACAAAAAATACTTTCAGAAATTTTCTCCAAATAAGTTTGATAAATTCTTTTCGTGTTTTGAATCGGAATAAAATAATAGAAAATTTTAATGTTCAATCTGTTTTGAAAAGAAAAAATTATAATATTTTTTTATCACTTTCCAATAACCAATTAGTAAGTGAATATAAGGGTATTATACGTATGATATTTACTAAGAATGACGAAAGCAAATCTTTTATTGTTTTATCTCCATTCGATTTAGTTGGAAAAGCAAAAATAAAAAAATCAACGAAACTTACTGGGGAACAAAAAATTAATAAAATTTTTTCAAAAAAATTTTTCAATTTTTCCGAGTATCGAAACGATATAAATTATTTTGCTCAATTAAAAGACACAAAAGTGGGAAAAGAAAATTGTCTGGGAATAATGTCAATTGACTTGTTAGGTTTTATAGGAAATATTAAAAATTCTTTTAAATGTTTCTATTGGAATACTGATAGTAAACTAATAATGAATAGCTCTCCAATAACTCAAAAATATGAAAATAAGTGTCAGAACCCTAATTGGTATTTTGTCGATGAATATCAAAAATATCATAAATTTATTTTTCAGAGAAAAACTAATCAGAGTTTATTAAAATGGTGTATATCGTTCTCTTCCCTATTGGAGGGTGAAATTCTACAAAAATTCAATCTTGGTAGTTTTTTCTTTGATAAATTCTGTATTTTAAAATACTCAGAAAATTTTCCATCTGGTCAAATTATAGGTATCAACAAAAATTATTTGGTTATTAGATTAGCTAAACCATATTTAGCTACTCGAGGAGCTATTATTCATAATAATTATGGCGAATTTGTGGATGAGGGCGATGCTCTAATAACGCTCATATATGAACGATTGAAATCGGGAGACATAATCCAAGGTTTACCTAAAGTGGAACAATTACTTGAAGCACGCCCAGTAAACTTGGTCTCTATTAATTTGGAAAATAGTTTTGAGGATTGGAATAATGATATGAAAAAATTTATTGGTACTTTTTGGGGATTTTTCCTGAGTACGAAAATAAGTATAGAACAAGGACAAATCATTTTAGTAGATCAAATCCAAAAAGTCTATCAATCCCAAGGTGTGCACGTATCAAACAAACATATAGAAATTATTGTACGACAAATGACTTCCAAAGTTACATCTTTGGAAGATGGAATGATAAATATCTTTTTACCCGGTGAACCCATTGAATCTTCGCGAGCCAGAAGAATGAATCGTATCTTGGACGAAGCAATTCCTTACGAACCGATATTATTGGGGATAACTAAAGCATCTTTAAATACTCAAAGCTTTATTTCGGAAGCTAGTTTCCAAGAAACGACTCGAGTTTTAGCAAAAGCTGCGTTAAAAGGCCGAATTGATTGGTTAAAAGGCCTCAAAGAAAATGTAATTCTTGGTGGAATAATCCCTGCTGGAACTGGATGTCAAGAAGTTATTTGGCAAAAAAATCTGGAAGAGAAAAAAGAAGGTTTTTTCGGTAAAAAGAATATATCTTTCAATAATAAAATGAAAAACATTTTTTTATATCAAAATGAATTTACGATTGTTCCGCCTATGGCAACTATCCATAATCTATTGAAAGGATCCATATTTGAAAATAATATAGATGTTTTGTCTATTTAGAATAACTATTTCAAAATAAATTTGATAGAATCTTAGTAGCGAAATTGAAAATTTCGAACATTTATACAAATAATATGTAATGCTTTAATCTATCTGGATAGAGTGTCGCATCTATCGCATATATATATTTTTTCTCTGATCCCTAAAAAATTTGAATGAGAGAATGAAACAAAAATCTTGGAATATTCATTTGGAAGAAATGATGGAAGCTGGTGTTCATTTCGGACATCAAGCGCGTAAATGGAATCCTAAAATGGCACCTTATATTTTTGCAGAACGCAGAGGTATTCATATTATAAATCTTACCCAAACTGCTCGCTTCTTGTCAGAAGCTTGTGATTTGGTTTTAAATGCTGCAAGTAAGGGAAAACAATTTTTAATAGTAGGTACGAAATATCAAGCGGCTGATTTAGTAGCTTCCGCGGCCATAAAAGCAAGATGTCATTATGTAAACCAAAAATGGCTAGGGGGTATGTTAACCAATTGGTCCACAATACAAACCCGTCTTAGGAAATTTCAAGATTTGGAAAGTAGAAAATTGAAAGGTACATTCAATCAACTCCCTAAGAAAGAAGCTGCTGATTTGGACCGGCAATTAGATCAATTACAAAAATATTTAGGTGGGATCAAATATATGACGACTTTACCAGATATTGTCATAATAATTGATCAACAAAAAGAGTTTACTGCTATTCAAGAATGTATAACCTTGGGGATTCCAACAATTTGTTTAGTCGATACTGATTGTGATCCAGATGTCACAGATATTCCAATTCCGGCCAATGATGATGCTAGAGCCTCTATTAGATGGATTTTAACTAAATTAGCATCTGCAATTTGTGAGGGTCGTTATAATCGAATTGACATACACTAATAAAATTCTTCAATAATATTGACAGTTTTAACTGAAAAATCAATAAAATTGATTTATTATTCTTCTTATTAGTATTATATGAAGAATAAATTCGAAATAGGTAAAAAATATTCATGAAATGAAAAACAAATAAATATTTATGAAATAAACAAAAAGAAAATTTTAAAAGTTATTTTTTAATTTGTAAATCTATTTTTTTAGAAGGAGTAATACGCCTGATTTTGTAGGAATTTCCAACAATAATTTTTACGAAATATCTAGTGTAGAAGTAGGCCAACATTTTTATTGGCAGTTAGGTAATTTTCAGGTTCATGCTCAAGTACTTATAACTTCGTGGATTGTATTGGCCATATTATTAAGTTTAGCTATTTTAGCTACGCGAGATTTGCAAGCCATTCCAGCTGATGCTCAAAATTTTGTAGAGTATGTTTTAGAATTTATTAGAGATTTAACGAGAACCCAGATTGGCGAGGAGGAATACCGACCTTGGGTGCCCTTTGTTGGCACTATGTTCCTATTTATTTTTGTATCAAATTGGTCAGGAGCTCTTTTTCCTTGGCGAGTTTTCGAATTACCAAATGGTGAGCTTGCTGCACCCACCAACGATATTAATACTACAGTTGCGTTAGCTTTATTGACATCAGTAGCTTATTTTTACGCTGGTCCCCACAAAAAAGGTTTAAGTTATTTCGGTAAATACATACAACCGACACCTGTACCTTTACCAATAAATATTTTAGAAGATTTTACTAAACCCTTATCGCTTAGTTTTCGACTTTTTGGAAATATATTAGCTGATGAGCTAGTTGTTGCTGCGCCTATTTCGCTAGTGCCTTTGGTTATTCCTATACCTATGATGTTTTTGGGATTATTTACAAGTGCTATTCAAGCTTTGATTTTTGCTACGCCAGCAGCAGCATATATAGGAGAGTCTATGGAAGGTCACCATTAAATATAAAGTTCGTCAAAATATTTAATTACCCAAATTTAATGAAATTTTTTCTTACCAGCTTCAAATTTTCTAATATATGAAGTAAATATACTAGAAAATTTCTATATTAATCATTAATAAAAGTTTACAAGGATTCATTCCTTTGTTAAATTTTATTTTTTTATAAGCATAATTGAAGATTTGATATAATTGTAAAAAATACTAAAATTTTTTTGGTGATACTATCACTTAAAAAAAGAGACATTTTGAGTTATTAACTGCTTCGAATAAAAAATTTCAGTAAGCAACGGAAACTTGATTTTTATTTAAAGTAAAAATCTTTTACTAATTTTTAGTTACAGGATATTATTATGAACCCTTTGATTTCTGCCGCTTCTGTTATTGCTGCTGGATTAGCTGTAGGTTTAGCTTCGATTGGACCTGGTATTGGTCAAGGCACCGCTGCGGGTCAAGCTGTTGAAGGTATTGCTAGACAACCTGAAGCGGAAGGCAAAATTCGCGGTACTTTACTTTTAAGTTTAGCTTTTATGGAAGCTTTAACTATTTATGGATTAGTAGTAGCTTTGGCACTTTCATTCGCGAATCCTTTTGTTTAATATTTAGTTATAGGTGATTAATATCTAAAAAAATTTTTTTCCTCCCCCTTTTTAATTTCATCAAGGGAGAGGAAAAAAGAAAAAATTTATAATTAATTGTTTCTATAAATAATTGAAACAAAAAAACTTGGTTTGATCTAAAAAGGTGTGTTGAGTGAAAAAGACTCCGCAAAAATTTTGTAATCTAATAATTTAATGAGAGGACAATATGGAAAATGAGATTGATTTTGTTATTTCTCCAAAATTATGGATTTTAGCTAATAGTTTCGGATTAAATACAAATCTTTTGGAAACAAATTTAATTAATTTGGGTGTAGTACTAAGTTTATTAGTTTACTTCGGAAAGGGAGTGTGTGCGGATTGAATATTTAAATAAAATAATTGGAATTATCCAATGGTACTCGAATGAGGTACATAATCCCAACGAATTACTTAATCGAAGATAGATCTAAAAGAACTATAGCATTTCGTAGAATCAAAAAATATTTTGACCTGGGAAAAAATCGAACATGGTTAAAGCTTAACTGCTTAAAGTCTAGGCAAAATTGTGATTTTCTTTATCTCACTATATAAAACTTATTTGCGAATTTATCTGATACATAACACTCGTATCGATAAAAATTCATTTGAGATACTATAAAAATTCTCCAAAAAATAGTTTTTAATTTTCCCTAATGCCGAATTGACAACCTAATTTTGATTTATAATTATTTCACAAAAACAATCTTGTTAACAATTTAAATTGTTTAAAGAGTCATCTACATAGATTTTCTATAACGTAGGAAAAAATCGAAACTGTACTGACAAACTCAGTTCATAACCTCAAAAAAAGACAGAGTAGAAAGCCAAGTGAATTGAAAGATTCATGCTCGGTTTGGGAAGAGATTTATATACGAATCTACTTCATTAAGTAATTTATTAAAAAATCGTAAACTAACTATTTTAAATACTATTCGAGATGCAGAAGAACGCTATAAAGAAGCGACAGATAAGTTGAAACAAGCAACGACGCGTTTACAACAAGCAAAAATAAAAGCTGATAATATTCGAATAAATGGTTTATCCCAAATGGATAGAGAAAAAAAAGATTTAATTGATGCTGCAGATGAAGATTCAAAAAGATTAGAAGATTCAAAAAATGCGACAATTCGGTTTGAAAAACAGAGGGCTATTGAACAAGTTCGACAACAAGTTTCTCGTTTAGCACTTGAGCGGGCCTTAGAAACGTTAAAAAATTCTTTAAATAGTGAATTGCATTTACGTATGATAGATCACAATATTGGCCTATTGAGGGCCATGGAAAGTACTATTGAGTAACTTTCATCGGTTTAATCTTTCGCAAAATAATTAATAAAAGCTAATGGTAAATATTCGACCCGACGAAATTAGCAGTGTTATCCGTACACAAATCGAACAATATAATCAGGAAGTTAAAATTGTTAATATTGGTACTGTACTTCAGGTGGGAGACGGTATTGCTCGTATTTATGGGCTTGATAAAGTAATGGCTGGTGAATTAGTTGAATTTGAAGATAATACTGTCGGTATTGCGTTAAACCTAGAATCAGATAACGTTGGAGTTGTGTTAATGGGTGATGGATTAGCGATACAAGAAGGGAGTTCGGTAAAAGCAACAGGTCAAATTGCTCAAATACCTGTTAGTGAAGCTTATTTAGGTCGTGTTGTAAATGCTTTAGCGCAGCCTATTGATGGAAAAGGCAAAATTCAAGCTTCTGAATTTCGACTAATAGAATCTCCTGCTCCTGGCATAATTTCAAGACGATCAGTTTATGAACCAATGCAAACAGGACTTATTGCAATTGATTCCATGATTCCTATTGGGCGTGGCCAAAGAGAATTAATTATTGGGGATAGGCAAACGGGCAAAACAGCAGTTGCTACAGATACTATCTTAAATCAGAAAGGTCAAAATGTGGTATGCGTATATGTAGCTATTGGACAAAAAGCGTCATCTGTTGCACAAGTAGTAAATACTTTTGAAGAACGTGGCGCGCTCGAATATACAATTATTGTTGCAGAAACTGCAAATGCTCCTGCAACATTACAATATCTTGCCCCGTATACGGGAGCAGCACTTGCCGAATACTTCATGTATCGTAAACAACATACTCTTATTGTTTATGATGATCTTTCTAAACAAGCTCAAGCTTATAGACAGATGTCTCTTCTATTGAGAAGACCACCTGGTAGAGAAGCGTATCCAGGAGATGTTTTCCACTTACATTCTCGTCTTTTAGAGAGAGCAGCAAAATTAAGCTCAAAATTGGGTGAAGGTAGTATGACCGCTTTGCCTATTGTAGAAACTCAAGCAGGCGATGTTTCAGCCTATATACCTACAAATGTAATTTCGATTACAGATGGTCAAATATTTTTATCTGCTGATCCATTCAATGCGGGAATTCGACCTGCAATTAATGTAGGTATTTCTGTATCAAGGGTTGGATCCGCTGCACAAATTAAAGCTATGAAACAAGTAGCAGGTAAATTAAAATTGGAACTAGCTCAATTTGCAGAATTGGAAGCTTTTGCGCAATTTGCTTCAGATCTTGATAAAGCGACACAAAATCAATTAGCTAGAGGTCAACGATTACGTGAATTATTGAAACAATCTCAATCTGCACCACTTAGTGTAGAAGAGCAAGTAGCAACTATTTATACTGGAGTTAATGGGTATTTGGATGTACCAGAAACGGGACAAGTGAAAAAATTTCTTGTCCAATTACGGGAATATTTAACGACAAACAAACCACAGTTTGTAGAAATCATTCGTTCTACGAAAGTGTTCACGGAACAAGCAGAAAAGATTTTAGAAGAAACTATTAAAGAATATATTGAACTTTTCTCGTTCCAAGAAGGAAAATAATAAAATGTTTTAATCACGTCCAATAGGATTCGAACCTATACTGGAGGTTTAGAAGACCTCTATCCTATCCTTTAGACGATGGACGCTATTGGAAATGAAAAGAAACATAGAAAACTACTAATCAAGATTTTTCTATGTTTCTTTTTTCTAGACTGGAGATGAGCGGGTAGCGGGAATCGAACCCGCATCATTAGCTTGGAAGGCTAAGGGTTATAGTCGACGTTTTCCGTGTATATAAAACGTCTCTACTCCAGAACCGAACATGCAAATTTATTTGCATTCGGCTCCTTTATAATATCTAACTAAATCAAAAAACGGTTGTACCGAATTACGAAAAATATTTATAACATCTATGTTAGTTCATTCTTACCAATTTAACAATTATGGTCAAAAAATACTTTATTAGATGATCCTATCAAAAGAAAAATAATCTGGTTGCAAAAAAGGAAACTATAAAACTTTTTGATTACTTCGTTTCTCATTTAAATTGGACAATATCTTTGGGAAAGCGTATTTCACCGAGTTAATGAATAAAAATGCTTATATCTTTAGCAAACTAAAGATATTTAGTTTCTAACTCTATATAACATAGCAGCACTTTATAATTATATAAAGGATGGTTTAGTTCCGATGAAAATTTCGCCTTGAAAATTTTTTCCATAGATTTTTTGATTTTCAATATTTGCTTTTTCAATAATTGAAAGAAATTGAAGAAATAAGTCTTTTCCACTATTGCAATAATAGGAGAGAGTCAATCTCTCTTAGAAATGAGATTCAAAAAATGTAAAGGACTTTATGATCCTTTGACTCTTTTGAAAAACGAATCACACTTTTACCACTAAACTATACCCGCTATCAAATGACAATAACATATTATCTACATTTACAATCGTTTTCAATTCCATCCCCGAAAATTTATCAATTAAAAATTTTTGATTCTTCTCGGAGATGGAAAAAAGTAGAATTATAAATTACCTTTACGAGCTGCTAATAAAGCTATAACTAAAGGACCTGATGCAACGATTAAAGCTAGAACAGTAAGTTGGGCAATAACTTCTAAATTCATTTTAATTCCACTTTTCCTTTTTATAATTTCAACAAATTGTATTCAGAAAAATATAGCGATATAAAACTGAAATCGATACAATATTAACGAGTCTATTATATAATAAAAAATCAATTGAAAATTGAACGAAATAAAAATTTTATTTATGTATATATATATTTTTCCTAATTCCAAAATAGTTGGGAGAATCAAAAATAATGGCTCCTATTTCAGATAATCAAATTATTGTAATTCTTTTAAGTGCTTTTGTAACAGGAATTTTGGCATTAAGATTAGGTAAAGAATTATATCAATAAATGATTCCCTAGACTTTATGAGGCCCAGCCAATTAGCAATTGGCTAGGGCCCTATCTAAATTTAAACTGGTCCAAGAATTCAATATAATTTAAGCGACTAAACAAATGTTAAAAAGTAAATCCAAGTTTTATTGTACGGATATTTTCGTCATATATTGTAATAAATCCATGATTATCAAATATTCGTATAGGGTGATTGCAAATCAATCAAAATATCAATACAATATATTATACTTTTTAATAATTACATATTTTCTCTGCTTTCTCCGTTTTCGACTCAAATAAAATTTTTGTTTAATTTGGAGAGATGGCCGAGTGGACGAAAGCGGCGGATTGCTAATCCGTTGTACAATCTATTTGTACCGAGGGTTCGAATCCCTCTCTCTCCCTTTATGAATAGAGAATCTATATTTTTTACTCTTTACGTCCGGGATTACGTCCAGGATCATTAGACAAGAATCCAAAAACGAAAGGAGAAACGAAAAATATAACTACTGTGTAAACAAATAGCTTAAGGGTAAGCATGATGTAATCTCCGGGGTCATTACTAGAAATGGAATAGAATAAATTGCAAATTGAAATATTTATTTGAATTTCCACGGAGAAAAAGGGAATTGAACCCCCGTTAGCTAAAGTTATTAAGCTAAAACAATTGTTGAAACTGTCATAATTAACCACTCTGCCGTTTCTCCCATTAAATTGAATTTTATATTTAGAAGAAATTTTTAAAATTCAATGATTTTCGCATAAATCCCGCCAAAATGAGGATTTGTGCGAAAACCGTTCAAATAATTAGCTGAATTTATCGAAAACTTACAGAAGCTTGCCAAACAAAAGCTAAAAGAAAAAAGAACAAAGGTATTATTGGCATGACATCTACAATTGGATCAAAAATAGCATAAGCTTCGGGTAATTTAGCCAAAATACCCAGACTAGTAAAATGGGACCCTGTTTCCAAATAAATATTAAACATAACTAAGATTTTGATTCCCAATATTATTACGAAAGTGAAATAGAAGATAAATGACAAAACTACTAGTTATATCTTACTACAAGTTCTTTCAGCTTCAAAGTAGTTACAATTTTTTTTTATTGTGTTAGTATATTCGATGAATATAATAATTGACAGAGATTCAAACTAATGTTAACCTAAAACGGGTGATTGCTCACGAGATGAATGAAATTTCATGGGGCGTAGCCAAGTGGTAAGGCAGCGGGTTTTGATCCCGTCATTCAGAGGTTCGAATCCTTTCGTCCCAGAAATCAATATTGACTAAATTTTTCAACATTGAAAAAGATAATTATCTGGTATAATATGTGTATATTCGTTCCCATCCATTCACACACTTCAAAATGGAAAAAAACAGATTATTGAAAAAAAGAGATATTTATTTATGAAATTAGCTTATTGGATGTATGCGGGGCCAGCCCATATAGGAACTTTAAGGGTAGCTAGTTCTTTCAAAAATGTACATGCTATTATGCATGCTCCTTTAGGAGATGACTATTTCAATGTTATGCGTTCTATGTTGGAACGAGAAAGAGATTTCACTCCTGTCACTGCTAGTATCGTGGATCGTCATGTATTAGCTCGTGGATCTCAAGAAAAAGTAGTAGATAATATTTCTCGGAAAGATAAACAAGAACGTCCCAATTTAATTTTATTAACGCCGACGTGTACTTCAAGTATTTTGCAAGAAGATTTGCAAAATTTTGTTGACAGAGCTTCAACGATTTCTGATTCCGATGTGATACTTGCGGATGTTAATCATTATCGAGTTAATGAAATTCAAGCAGCTGATAGAACATTGGAACAAGTTGTAAGATATTATTTGGAGAAGGCTCGTCGACAAGGCAATTTGAATTTAGCTTTGACGGATAAACCATCGGCAAATATAATAGGTATTTTTACGTTAGGTTTTCATAATCAACATGATTGTCGTGAATTAAAACGTTTATTAAAAGATTTAGGCATTGAAATAAATCAAGTAATTCCCGAAGGAGGGTTGGTAGAAAATCTTCATCAATTACCAAAAGCTTGGTTTAATTTAGTGCCTTATCGTGAAGTTGGATTAATGACAGCAAAATATTTGGAAAAGGAATTTGGAATGTCTTACATATCCACAACTCCTATGGGGGTTGTCGATATTGCTAATTGCATTCGACAAATAGAAGAACGAATTAATCTATTATCACCTATCTCGTTAAATGAGAAAGTGAATTACGAACCATATATAGATGAACAAACCAGATTTATTTCTCAAGCTGCTTGGTTTTCGCGATCTATAGATTGTCAGAATTTAACGGGTAAAAAAGCAGTAGTTTTTGGTGATGCAACCCATGCTGCTTCTATTACGAAAATTCTTGCTTGTGAGATGGGAATTCGTGTGAGTTGTGCAGGTACTTATTGCAAACATGATGGAGAATGGTTCAAAGAACAAGTTCAAAATTTTTGCGATGAGATACTTGTAACTGATGATCATACAGAAGTGGGTGATATGATTGCCCGTATAGAACCTTCAGCTATTTTTGGGACCCAAATGGAACGTCATATTGGTAAACGTCTCGATATTCCCTGTGGAGTTATTTCCTCCCCAGTTCATATTCAAAATTTTACATTGGGTTATCGGCCTTTTCTAGGTTATGAAGGTACTAATCAAGTTGCAGATTTAGTTTATAATTCATTTACTTTAGGAATGGAAGATCATCTTTTAGAAATTTTTGGTGGTCATGATACTAAAGAAGTTATTACTAAATCTTTATCTACAGATACAGATTTAACTTGGAATTCAGAAAGTCAGTTAGAATTGAATAAAATCCCAGGTTTTGTTAGAGGTAAAATAAAAAGGAATACGGAAAAATTTGCCCGACAAAACGGTGTTGCCAAAATTACAGTAGAAATTATGTATGCAGCTAAAGAAGCATTAAATGCTTGATAAAGGTTGCTAATTCAAAGAAATTCATTTGTGAAATTTGCTAGAAAAATAAATTAATGATGTATTAGAAAATTTCTAAAATACTTGAAGAATACTAAAAAAATGAAATTTATAAACATATAATTATGAATCCCTTTCTTGGTTCCATACAATTAGTTTTTTATTATCCAGTTCTACATTTTTCTATATATTTATATTTAGTTATTTTCATACCGAAAATAAATGCTTTGAACATAAATAACATTTACTCACAATTTATCTCGAAATTCGAAGGAAATAGGAAAAATAATTTATAACGGAGTTTTTATAAATTTTAGATTGTAATTCATTATTATATATATTTATGAATTACAATGAATACATTTTTTGTAATTCATAAATATAAATTGACAAATTGAATTAGCGCCTATATAATTCGTAGTGTTTATTCAATTGATCTTTTTATTTACATGATTTTATTAATTCGATAATGGGGTTGCTAACTCAATGGTAGAGTACTCGGCTTTTAAGTGCGACTTGGAATTTTTTGCACATTTAGATGAAGTCACCAATTCATCCAAACCCTTGACAAGATTTGCAATATAGCGACTGATCTTAGAAGGAAACTTTTTGGAGAAAATAGCATGTCGTTCACATTTTCAGCTAATTGGAGTTAATGGATAAAGCTTAATAGCTTAAATCATAGGTAAATAAAGAACCAGCTTCTGTTTCAGAATGTTGTATCGAAACATTTCCTCTATACAATTTAATTAAGTTGTTAAAAGCTTTTTTATATAGTCAATTTATAAGGAAAAAATTTCTAACATTACCCAATATTAGAAAATTAACCCATAGTGAATCCTAAATACTTGAACTAATGTGTATAAATAACCAGCATACTGGCTAATTTATACTTTCTATTAACTATTAAGTCAGGAGAACAATCTTTGTAAGGCGGAAATTTTTGGGATTCCGAACAGATTGAATATCATGTATTGTATTCACCATCTCCCATTCCAGCAAAATAATTTATATGAGTACCATAGCTAAGGTTTATACTACAAAGGAGCTCGAAAAAATTGAAAATAGAAATTTGTGGAAACAATGTTTTTTATATCCAATTTTATTCCAAGAAGACTTTTACGGAATTGCATATAATCGTTTGGTAGATGATAAAAGGTATCGAAAACATAATATTTATGTTTCTAATAACGAATTAAACTTTCTAACGTTAAAACGTTTGATTCGAAGATCACGTCAATCAAACTATTCTTGGATCGGTTCCGAGAAATTTATTAATAAATTTCAAGTTGTTCAAGAAATTCTAATAATTGTTTTTAATTTCATTTTAAATCTTAGATCAGAATCATTTTTAGAGAAAGCGAATGACTGGAATAGTAATCAATCTATACATTCTATATTTTGCTTCATGGAAGAAAATTTTTATAACTCTACAAGTTGCTTAGATATTTCAATACCATATTCTTTTCATCCGGAAATTTTAATTCGAGCTTTTCGTCCAGATATTTCAGATATTTCATTTCTACATTTTTTCAGATTATTACTTCATCAAAATGAAAAGAAAGTTTTTTTGACTCCACACTTTTATTTTCGCAAAAATAAATTTTATAATTTATTGTGGAATTTCAAACTTCAGAAATTTGAGTATTCTTTAATTCATATATGGAAACAAATTTATAATTTTCAATCTAATTTTTTTTGGTATTTAATAAATCAAACTAATTCCCTTCGAAAAATTGGATATATATCAAAACAATCATATTTTCTACCTGCGAATAAGGTTCTTCAAAAAAATCTTTCGATTCATTATGCAAGATATCAGAATAATTTGGTTGTAGGTACAGATAGACAGAACATTTTATTTACAAAAAACTGGAATCTTTTCTTCATTATTTTTTGGGAAAAATATTTTCATTTATGGTTCGAACCTTATAGAGTAAGTATCAAAGATTTATCAAAAAATCATCTCTGTTTTTTGGGATACTTTTTTCGTATTAGAGACAAATCTAATTTGATGCAGATTAAATTAGTCCATAATTTGATTCACACAAATTTAATTATCAAAGAATTTTGTATTATTATTCCCATTGTACCCTTAATCCAATTTTTAGCTAAAGAAAAATTTTGTGATACTACCGGAAGGCCTGTTTGCCGAGTATCTTGGACAACATTAACAGATCATGAAATTTTTAGACGATTTGATCAAATAATAAAAAATATTTTTTATTATTATAGTGGGTGCGTTGAGAGGAAAGGTTTATATCAATTACAATATATTCTTCGATTTTCCTGCGCTAAAACCTTAGCATGTAAACATAAAAGTACTATACGTACCGTATGGAAAAAGTATGGCTCAAATTTTATTGCGAATTCAGTTTCTCTGGAAAAACCGCGCTCCAATTCGTGGCATCTTTACGAAAAAAAAAATTGGTATTTGAATATTATTGAGATAAACTATTTTGCTCATCTTTCACATAAATTGAAAAATGTACGGGATTACGGAAGATAAATGAAATACATGTAGAAAGCCGTATGCAATTAAAATTGCAAGTACGGTTTGGGAAGAGATTTTCACTAGGAATAAAAAACGAATAAATCTACTTCATCCGACTAGTTCCGGGTTCGATCCCCGGGCAACCCAGATCAAATACTTTGTTTATTCGATAATTTAATATCGGTTGACATAATAATTCAATGTGTGTAATACTATATTTAACAAGTTAAATTATTTGGGAAATTTCTTATTACTTTAAAAACCAAGTTTTACCATGACTGCAACTTTAGAAAGACGCGAAAGCGCAAGCATTTGGGGTCGCTTCTGCGATTGGATTACTAGCACTGAAAATCGTTTATATATTGGATGGTTCGGTGTATTGATGATTCCTACTTTATTAACAGCAACTTCTGTATTTATTATCGCTTTTATCGCAGCTCCTCCTGTAGATATCGATGGTATTCGTGAACCCGTATCTGGATCTCTTTTATATGGAAATAATATCATTTCTGGTGCTATTATCCCTACATCTGCAGCTATCGGTTTACATTTCTATCCTATTTGGGAAGCAGCTTCTGTAGACGAATGGTTATACAATGGTGGTCCATACGAACTTATCGTTCTTCATTTCCTACTTGGTGTAGCTTGCTACATGGGTCGTGAATGGGAACTTAGTTTCCGATTGGGTATGCGCCCTTGGATCGCTGTTGCATACTCAGCACCTGTTGCTGCTGCTACCGCAGTTTTCTTAATTTATCCTATTGGTCAAGGAAGCTTTTCTGACGGTATGCCTTTAGGTATTTCTGGTACTTTCAATTTCATGATTGTATTCCAAGCTGAACATAATATCCTTATGCATCCATTCCATATGTTGGGTGTTGCTGGTGTATTCGGCGGCTCTCTATTTAGTGCTATGCATGGTTCTTTGGTAACTTCTAGTTTAATCAGAGAAACTACTGAAAATGAATCTGCTAACGCAGGTTATAAATTTGGTCAAGAAGAAGAAACTTATAACATTGTTGCAGCTCACGGTTATTTTGGTAGATTAATCTTCCAATACGCAAGTTTCAACAACTCTCGTTCATTACATTTCTTCTTAGCTGCTTGGCCTGTTGTAGGTATTTGGTTTACTGCTTTAGGTATTAGCACTATGGCATTTAACTTAAATGGTTTCAATTTCAACCAATCTGTAGTTGATAGCCAAGGTCGTGTTATTAACACCTGGGCTGATATTATCAACCGCGCTAATCTTGGTATGGAAGTTATGCATGAACGTAACGCTCACAATTTCCCTCTAGATTTAGCTGCTATTGAAGCTCCTGTTACTAATGGTTAATATCTTAAAGTAGACTTGAACCTTATAGAAACTTAAAATATTCTAAAGGGAGAAGAGAAAACTAAAAATAATGATCCTCAAAAATCCAATTTTGAGGATCATTATTTTAATAGGGAATAAGCAGGGCGGACGTAGCCAAGTGGATTAAGGCAGTGGATTGTGGATCCTCCATTCGCGGGTTCAATTCCCGTCGTTCGCCCAAAAATTTTAGTTAAGTATGGTTGGTTCTATTTTTGAAAGATCTAGTAAAAAAATCCTTTATTGCTAAGATAATCAGGGAATATAGTATAATATTCATTAATTCTGTGAAAGATTTACGAAACTACAATAGTTATTATTGACCAATTTATATTTGTTACTGATTCGATTTCCTGTGGATAAGATTAGGTCAATATGTCAAAAACGGAAAACATATATAAGAACAAGAATGAAATATGAAGCTTTCGAGGCTTTTTTAGGCTCACCCACTATAAAATTTCTTTCGATTACACTCAGATATAACGTTAAAACTGATCTAACAATTCAAATTGTTTAAAAAAATATTATTAAAGTTTAAGTTAGTTGATGTTTAATCCAAGATTGGCATTACCTATAGAATACTCTCATGTTAAAATTTCCTCTTGCAGATATGCAAAAAATAGGCTAAGCTAGTTCATTCTTCCATAAGTGAATTTTTCAATAGCACTTGAAATGAGAAAACAGTTATAGTCTTCGATTATAAGGAGAATGTTAAAAAAATATATAAATACTTTTTTCATCGATTGACGCAAGCTTTTCTTTATGGCATTATCGAGGTAACACATAAGTAAAAACAAATTATTGAGAAAATAATGAGATTTTATGTAAAAAGGGTCCTGATAGAATAGAAACATTATAAAAAAAATTTCTCTTCAATTTCCAAAAATATTTTGAAGTATTTTGGATAAAAAACTTTTTGTTCGAAAAATTCAATAAAGAAATATATTTATTAGTAAAATCTTATGTAACTGTTGCGAAACAATGAAACAAAAATTACCAGAAAAAAAATCTTCATATAAAAACTTATATTTGGGTGAAATAAAAAAAACTAGGATTTTATCAACTTCATGGGTAAAACGCAGTTTGCTCGGGTTGTTAATCAGAAAATTTTTGAAAAAAAAAATTATTAATTCATTTAATTTTCAAATGATTACTTTATCCATTGATTTCCGTAATTTGAAAAAGAATGATGATTTAATATTAAACAGTCTAATGTTGTTTACATTACCCATGCTTTTTTCGATATATAGCCTAAATACTACAAACATAGTTGAGAGAAATAAATTTAGTTTAACAAAAATTCGACTGAAAGACTATGATAGAAAAAATTTTATGGGTATTTATAAAAAATCCTTCAGAAATTTTAACAAAAACTTTGATATCTTTTTACCCAATGTTTTTGGGAACAAAAAATTGTTAAGACATGAATTTAGTTTCGATATTATTAGGCGTCTAAACGCTCCAATATTTGTCGAAAGGAAAAAAAATAATCTGTTTGAGTTTGAAAAAGGAAAAAATGAGCTTAAATTTGATTTCTTTGTAAACGAAATCAAAAGTGACGGGTTTTTTATGGAAAAAGAAATTCTTCAAAACTTAGAAAGTTCGGGGGAATCTACTGAAATTTTAGTTAAATCTTCTTTTTTTCTTAAAGAAAAAAGACATTTAAACTTTCCAAACTATATGAAAATTTATCTATGGCAATTATTTAAAAATAATTATCGTTATTTGGAAAAATTTGAACCAGAAACTTTAAAAAAAAATACAAAATATTTTTTGAATCCACTTACTAGGCCCAAATTATATCTAAACTTAGAAAATATTATATCAAATACAGTATATAAATTTTCTAGACATCTTAAATATAAAGTAAAAGAATATAATATTCAAATAAGAAAAGAAAATTTGTTAAATAATAAAATGAATAAGAATTTTCATATTTTCGAATATCCCTCAACGATTAATAAAAGCGTAAAAAAAAATTGGAAAAACTTTACTTTTAGTAATCTCAATCAATTTTATAATTTGCATATTGATAATCATAATTTAAAATGGATACCAAAAATTCTATATTCAAAGGATAAGTCAATTCCAAAATCTATATTTAGAAAACGAACATTAAAAAAAAAAAAGTTATCTTCATTTTTAGATTTTTTGAAAGAACCTTCCAAAAGTGAATATATTATAAATATAAATAATTTATTCTCGCAGCCGGAAACAAAAAAAGGTAATCCTATCTTTTTTGAACCATTATTAATAGATGACTTTAAAAAAGAACTTGCTTCGAGGAGAGAAAAAAGTAAAACTTCCCAAAATCTGAAGACAATTCGTCAGTTAAACTACAATATAGAATTTGATGATATTGAGATAATATCGTGGAAAACTCGGAAATATCATTCTAATTTTTTCTTAAATTGTTCTTTTCCCTTTAACCGCGAATATGATATAATTCATCCAAATGATTCTTTAAGGGAAAAAATGGGATATACGGCAAGAAAAAAATCCAATGGATTTTTGCTAGGAGTTTTCAATCTATTCTCGTCATTTTGCAAATGTAAAAAAAGAATTTCATTGAGAAATTCTCTTTATTTTAAAGAACATCTAATAAGAAGAACTAAGCAATTAGGTATAATATTAAATAAGTCAGATGAAATTAAAGATCCAAATTTTCTAAAAAAAATATTATTAGTATCTCGAAGGACTCAGATTACTTATAATGATGAAAATGAATTAGTAAAACACAATTTATTTTTTAAAAGTTCCATATATATAAATTCCCAGAAATACTTTAGTAAATTTTTGAATAATTCATTTTTTAAACTTTGTTATTCGGAGGTGATTAACAAAAAGAACATATTTAATAAATGCTCAATACTTTGGAAAACAAAGTTTCAGCAGAGCTTTCTTTGTAATATCAGAAATAGTAAATATGAATTTTTAAGTTTTGACATTTATTCTCGGCTATATGAAATGAGAAATTCCTCAGAGAAAATCGTTATTTTTCATTTTCTTATAAAATTAAAAAAATGTTTTGAAAGTTCTAAGTCAAAAAATATTACTAAAATTAATAGGAATATTACCCATAATAATGTCGAACCAAAAAATATTTTGAATAAAACTTTAATAGAAAATTATCACTTAATAGAGAAAAATATCATAATAATTCTTGCTGATCCATTCATTGATGAAGCAAATAATAAATTTATTATTAATTCTTTATTAACACCATTTTTCACTCAAAATACTAGTTTATTAGAAGGAATTGAAAATCCAAAATTATTTGTCAATGGTAATAATAGATTTCTAAAATTTGGTTCAAAATTTAAAAATCTATTATTCTATTTGGGGGAGAATACTATAGAAAATCATAGTCTTATATATTTAGAGTTTCTAAAGAATTTCTCAAAATATAAAAAATTTAACCACAATTTAATTGAGAAAGAAATTTATCGACTTTTTCAATTAAATTTAACTACTAAATTAGATAAAATCAAGTTTGTGTCTTTTTCTGATCTTTACAAGAAAATATCAAAAATTTTTCAATTATCTTTCTCGACAAAGTCAAAAATATATTTATGTAAACAAGAAAGAAATAAATTTTCAATAAAAGTTTCAAAAGAATTAGATACCAATGGAATTAGTAAGAAAATAGTATCAGATCTAAATAATATAAAAATTGTAAATTATTACAATATATTACGATATGAATCGTTGACGAAAAAGATAACGAGAAACAATTTAGTTTTTGAATTTATGAGCCAAATTTATTTATCGCCAACACTACAATATTCAAAATTAAGTAATTTTGAATCTAATGTTCGGAAAAAGGAATTGATTCATATAAATAAAGTTTTTCATAAATTCAATCAAATTGATATTATCGATTTTTTTGAAGGGTATCTTTCAGTCAAAGATTTTAATTATAATTTTTGGTTTTTTACAGGGGAATGGTGGGAATATTGTTTTCATTTATTTATAGAAGGTTTCGATAAACTTTTTCTAATAATTGGTTCATATTTCGCGTATTCAAAAAATAAAGCTATTAGATTTATACAAACCCATTTTATAAATTTTTACGAAAATCAAAGAAATTTTTACAGTTTTAATTCAAAATGGAACTCGCGTATTTGTTCCGATTATAAAAAAATACTATTAAATTTTTTATGGGCAGATTCTCAAGTAATTCATAATTTGAATAATTTACATTGGGTAATTTTCAGTTCAATTTTTCTCATTTTGTTATTCTATCAAAATTACTTTTCTATTTTTATAGGTTCCGAATCTCTTTATTTATGGACATATTTCGAAAACATTAAATATTTAACAGATACCTCACGAGCTTCCTATTTTCTGGGATTATTGCATCGGAATAAGATGCAATTAACTAAAACAAAAAATGTTTTAATTTATTTTTTTGATAATTTAAAACATTATACACGAAACATCCGTTTCTATTTGGTAACAAAGAAAAATTTAAAGAAATGGTTAATAATTAATAAAAGCTTAGACCTTTCTCGTCGAAAACGAAATTTATTAGTTCAATCTTTAATTACACCTACCCGAATAAAAGAATATGGATTTCAATTCTACTCGCAACCAAAAATATTAAATAATCCATTCTTTGGATACAATAATAATTCTCAACAAGGACTTACTTATCTTCGATATGTAAGCCGAATGTTTCAAAAAAATTTGGTTAATTATTCACTACATTTAGCAGATAAATGGATTTTTTTTGCTTCTCTGCAAAAAATTATTTCTTCGCAGACCTTGCATCAAACAAAGAAATTTAATCTCAGGTTTCAGAAGATACCTTTACCACTTCAATTAGGATTGTCTTGTTCAAAAGGAATTTTATTGATAGGTCCTATAGAGAGCGGACGTTCATATTTAATAAAAAATTTAGCAGCTGATTCTTCCGTTCCTTTATTAGGGATATCCATAAATAAACTTATGTATAATAAACCTGACGTTATAACAGAAAGTTGGATGAATATTTTAATCGAAAGTTTACGTAGATTAAATCTTATTTTGGATCTTGCAAAGGGAATGTCACCCTGTATAATCTGGATACGAAATATACATCAATTAGATGTTAATCGTTCAACTCAAAATATTGAATCAGACCCAACGTTTTTACTAGGGATTTTACTAAAGCATTTTCAAACAAATTCTTTCAAAATTCGAGCAAAAAACAAGATCATTATGATTGGCTCAACTCATCTTCCGAAAAAAGTGGATCCCTCATTGATTTCACCTGATCGGTTAGATAGAATATTAAATATTCGATTATTAAATACTTATCAGCGTAAAAATCAATTTCCTAGTTTATTAAATAGAAAAAATCTTCAATTAAAGAAAAATTTGTTATATTCCAATGAGTTTGGATCTAGGACAATGGGATATAATATACGAGATTTAGCAGCTCTTACTAATGAAATTTCATTAATAAGTCTTACAAAAAATACATCCTTTGTTTACGATGATATAATCAAATTAGCTTTTAATAGACAAATTCTGAGCTTTAGCCACACAAATAATAAACCCAATTATCCCCATAATCTGAAAAGTTTACTTTATAAGATAGGAAGAGCGATTATACAAAATATTATTTTACATGGTTTTGCTACAAATCCTCTAAATATTCGTAATTATTTATGGAAAAGAAAGTTTTACTATTTGTCTAAATGGTATTTAGAACCTTCTATAGATGATTCTATCATAAAAGAATCTACAATTTTAGTTCATGTGTTAAGTTGCTTAGCTGGAACAGCTGCTCGGGATTCTTGGTTTTTTTCAGAAAAAGATGTTAATAAATCTATTTTTCTTGATAAATCAATTGAAAATGATTTAGATTTAGCTTATAGCATTTTAGAAACGTTTTTGAGTGATTTCCATTCGTTAGAAACGTGTGAAAATCAGTTTTTTGACGGTGAGACAAAAAAACCAGATATACTTTTAACGAAAAATTTTTCAAATATTATGCATAATGGAATATTTGCTATAGCCAGTAAAAGTATTGAAAATACCCAGAATGATTCACAAGATGAATATTTACTAATTAAAAATAAAAATATTAATAGAATAATTAGCGATTTTAATAATACTACATGGTCACCTAGATTTTGGCGATTAAATTTTTGTCGTAGTCACCTATTTAATTGGATAAAAAGACCTGCTGATTTGGAATTTTTCCACACTTTTGGATTTTCAAAGAAAAAGAATTTCGGAGGAGAAAATCGTGAAGATCCATTTATAGGTAAAAGAAAGGAACAACTTTTTTATGAAAGAATCTTACCAAGAGTAAGAAAACGAAATGTAGAAGAATTAGAATCTCAATTTGAAAACATTCTTTTGGAAGAGCAATTTGAAATACTAGGATTTTTTAATTCGGTAACACAATATCAGATGGAATATCCATTAAAGAATAAACCGATATTATTTATTGGAAAGCGTGTTCTTTGGGATCCTATAGGTTCATTCCCTCAACTTCGTCATTTTGTTTTTTCAAATCGAGAATTTTTTGTTGATGAAGAGATGTTGCGAAGACTTTACATAACTTATGGAGTTAGAAGAGAACGAGAAAGATCTCTTTCAAATCATAGAATTAAACGATTTTTTGTTGGTCGAGGATATAATAAAGATTTAATAAATAAACTGTCAGTTCGTTGGTGGAATCAATTACCTATGGATCAAAAACAAAATATTTATACGTTGAAACAAATAGAAAAAATAGGAATTCGATTAAAACGTCCTCAAATTTTTACTCCAGTTTATTTGTATCAACGTTGGTTAATTGAAAATATACCAGGAAAATTTTCGCGTCTCGATCTATTAACTCATCGAGATAGATGGATTAAAATGAATACAATATTCTTGAATGATTCTTTCACATACAATATCCTTTTGGAAAGTTATAAATATTTATTTGAATTTTTTTCATCTAACAAAATATTATTAAATAAACTAACTAAAACATTATTGAAGAAAAAATGGATGTTTCAAAATGAAATTGTAAGTATCATTTATCGTATGAAAAAATAGTGAATTTTTCGTAGAGAAAAAATCTACCTGGTTATTACAGGGATTTTATTCTAATATGTAGTCGGGATTGACGGGGCTCGAACCCGCAACTTCCGTCTTGACAGGGCGGTACTCTAACCTATTGAACTACAATCCCATTTATTCAACTTATGAATCACTTAAGTGCATTTTTAATAGTATTGGCTTGCGCATAAAAACATTTTATCCATGCGTGGAAAATAACTCAATATACAAATTAAATTTTGAGTTATTTTCTACTTAGAATATGATGAGTAAATTTTGGGCCGAGCTGGATTTGAACCAGCGTAGGCAGTGCCAGCGGATTTACAGTCCGTCCCCATTAACCACTCGAGCATCGACCCAGATAGAAATTTCGTTTCTATCTAAAATTTCAAGGAATAATTCTGAATAATGCAAAAGAGTCTTTCATTACCCCCAGGGGAATTCGAATCCCCGTCGCCTCCTTGAAAGAGAGATGTCCTGGGCCACTAGACGATGGGGGCTTACCCTAATTTTATCTTACTTAATTTATGAGTTACTGTCAATAGATTTTCCGTAATCCAAATCTATTGAAAGATTTTTAATCCGAATTGATATTCTGTTTTTTTTTTCAGATTTAAACTCTTAGGTATTCATTTTCACAGCATCAAATTTCAAAATTTAGTTTGTTACAAATAATGCGAGATTTTGATTATTATAATAATGGAAACATCGTTATCACATTGTAGGTAAATTTCCAATATTTCAATACGATATTCCAACAATAGTTTAGTCTTTTAAATTTAGAAAATTTATCAACATATGATTAGAATATGCTATTCCACTACCCTCCAAACAGATGTCCTCATGATCAAATTTTCCATTTAAAATATTATTTAGACTTCAGCTAGTTAAATTTTCGTTTCAGAAAATTCCACAATTTTTGGGTTTACGAGAATAGCTTCGTTACTCAATCTGATTTTGGTTTAATGAATTCTTTAATGCATTAAATCCAAAGTGACGTCGACATTTGATAAAATTACCAAGATTTGCAAGATAATGAGATAAATAGGATTATGACTACTCATGATCTCGTTTCAAGGGCTAACAAAATAGTTAAGTTATTTTCGGGCAGAGTTAGTCTTGGGTAATCAGAAAAACGTAAAAAACTTTGTAATCAACTGGTGAAAAATTTTCGTTAGCTTAAAACAGTTTAAAAACTTCAGCAAATGATTCGAACAAGCTTACCCTTGGTCAACGAGTAAGGAAAGTACTTTTATCGTTTAGTAGAAATTGATAATGCTATAATTGGCATATATAATATGTATATATTATATATTACATCATAGTTTTGTCTTCCAACTACTGCCCTTTTAACTCAGCGGTAGAGTAACGCCATGGTAAGGCGTAAGTCATCGGTTCGAATCTGGTAAGGGGCTTTCATTTATTCCAGAGTCTATTTTGAATCACAATTCAAAATTTCTTATTAATAACATTAAATAATATAAGTTAACTTAAGTTTTCATCCATTCTCAAAATTAGCTATTCTAATATTAATTTATTCATATGTGAAAAATATATGTGGTGCACACTTCCTCCGAGAATTCTAAAAATATTAAGTATAGTTTGTAAAAAAAAATTTAATTAAATTTTGTAACTTTTGCTTTTATCCTTATCGTGATAAAATATAATTATACCTTCTTTGGTTTGCTAAATTTCAATACTGCTACTATCTGTTTATGTTCAGTCTTTCCATATGCCTCTCTTCTAATAATTAAAATGTGAATTAATGGAAAATAAAAATATAATTGGAAATATTGAAAAAATAAAAAAATTAGTTGGAGGTTTTTGAGTAGAAGATACATATAAAGAATTGTAAAGAAACAAAGAAAAGAAAAGTTTACCTACTTTTGGATTTATTCGATTATTAAATTCAGAGAGAAAAGTATTATAGGTATATATTTATACGTTAATGTTTTTCTTCTACAGGTACTTAGAAATAATTGAAGTAACTTAACAGGAGAATCATTATGACTATAGCTATCGGAAAGTCTTCCAAAGAACCTAAGGGTTTATTTGATAGCATGGATGACTGGCTAAGAAGAGACCGTTTCGTTTTTGTAGGTTGGTCCGGTCTATTGCTTTTTCCTTGTGCGTATTTTTCTTTGGGCGGATGGTTCACAGGTACAACTTTTGTAACTTCATGGTATACTCATGGATTGGCTAGTTCGTATTTAGAAGGATGTAACTTTTTAACAGCGGCTGTTTCAACTCCAGCTAATAGTTTAGCGCACTCTTTACTGTTATTGTGGGGCCCAGAAGCACAGGGAGATTTTACACGTTGGTGCCAGTTGGGTGGTTTATGGACTTTTGTAGCTCTTCACGGCTCGTTTGGTTTAATAGGTTTTATGTTACGCCAATTTGAACTTGCACGTTCTGTTCAATTACGTCCTTATAATGCAATTGCATTCTCTGGTCCAATAGCTGTTTTTGTTTCTGTTTTTTTGATTTACCCATTAGGTCAATCTGGTTGGTTTTTCGCACCCAGTTTTGGTGTTGCTGCAATTTTCAGATTCATACTTTTTTTCCAAGGTTTTCATAATTGGACCTTGAATCCGTTCCATATGATGGGAGTTGCTGGAGTTTTGGGTGCAGCTCTTTTATGTGCTATTCATGGTGCGACCGTCGAAAATACTTTATTCGAGGATGGTGATGGCGCAAATACATTCCGTGCTTTCAATCCGACTCAATCAGAAGAAACATATTCTATGGTTACTGCCAACAGATTTTGGTCCCAAATATTTGGTGTTGCTTTCTCCAACAAACGCTGGTTACATTTCTTTATGTTATTCGTACCAGTAACAGGTTTATGGATGAGTGCTATTGGTGTTGTTGGGTTAGCATTAAATTTACGTGCATACGATTTTGTTTCTCAAGAAATTCGTGCAGCAGAAGACCCTGAATTTGAAACTTTTTATACCAAAAATATTTTATTGAACGAAGGTATTCGAGCTTGGATGGCGGCTCAAGATCAGCCTCATGAAAACCTTGTATTCCCCGAGGAGGTTTTACCACGTGGAAACGCTCTTTAACGGAACTTTAGCTTTAGGTGGTCGCGATCAAGAAACCACAGGTTTTGCTTGGTGGGCTGGCAACGCTAGACTTATTAATTTATCTGGTAAATTACTTGGTGCTCACGTTGCTCATGCGGGATTAATTGTTTTCTGGGCTGGTGCAATGAATCTTTTCGAAGTAGCACATTTTGTTCCGGAAAAACCTATGTATGAACAAGGGTTAATTTTACTTCCTCATTTAGCAACCTTAGGTTGGGGAGTAGGCCCTGGTGGAGAGATTGTAGACACTTTTCCGTATTTTGTATCTGGAGTTCTTCATTTAATATCGTCTGCTGTTTTAGGTTTTGGAGGAATCTATCATGCATTGATTGGACCAGAAACTTTGGAAGAATCTTTTCCTTTTTTTGGTTACGTATGGAAAGATAAAAATAAAATGACAACTATTTTGGGAATTCACTTAATCTTATTAGGTGCTGGGGCTTTCCTCTTGGTATTCAAAGCTTTATATTTCGGAGGCATATATGATACCTGGGCTCCCGGTGGTGGTGATGTGCGAAAGATCACTAATCTAACCCTTAGTCCAAGCGTAATATTTGGTTATTTACTTAAGTCCCCTTTCGGCGGAGAAGGGTGGATAGTTAGTGTAGACAATCTTGAAGATATTATTGGAGGGCACGTTTGGCTAGGTTCTATTTGTATTTTTGGTGGAATCTGGCACATATTAACCAAACCTTTTGCTTGGGCTCGTCGCGCGTTCGTATGGTCTGGAGAAGCTTATCCATCATATAGTTTAGGCGCTATTGCTGTTTTCGGTTTTATTGCTTGTTGTTTTGTTCGGTTCAATAATACAGCTTATCCCAGTGAGTTTTATGGGCCTACTGGTCCAGAAGCTTCTCAAGCTCAAGCGTTTACTTTTCTAGTTAGAGATCAGCGTCTTGGAGCAAATGTCGGTTCGGCACAAGGACCGACTGGTTTAGGTAAATATATAATGCGTTCACCAACAGGCGAAATTATCTTTGGTGGCGAAACTATGCGTTTTTGGGATCTTCGTGCTCCATGGTTGGAACCATTACGAGGTCCTAATGGTTTGGATTTGAGTAAATTGAAAAAAGATATACAACCTTGGCAAGAACGACGATCTGCCGAATATATGACTCATGCCCCATTAGGGTCACTTAATTCTGTTGGTGGAGTAGCTACAGAAATTAACGCTGTTAATTACGTATCTCCTCGTAGTTGGTTATCAACATCTCATTTTGTCTTGGGCTTTTTCTTCTTCGTAGGTCATTTGTGGCATGCGGGCAGAGCACGTGCTGCAGCTGCTGGATTCGAAAAAGGAATCGACCGTGATTTTGAACCAGTTCTTTCCATGAATCCTCTCAATTAAAATTTAAAATTGAATGGGAAATAAGTGAAGAAGATATTATATATGTAATATTTTCTTCACTTGTTAAGTCATATATTTCGAAGAAACAGGAAAGAGAGGATTCGAACCCTCGATAGTTTTGAAACTATATCGGTTTTCAAGACCGACGCCATGAACCACTCGGCCATCTTTCCAAAGAAAATTCAGAATTCATTGCTCAACTTTATTGGGAAATTATTCGATAACAAAAACTTCTCTATATATTATTATTTTCAATAATCATTATAATAATTATTATTATTATTCTTAAATTTTGGAGAATCACGACTATGACTATAGCTTTCCAGTTAGCTGTATTTGCATTAATTGCTATTTCATTCCTATTAGTTATTGGTGTACCCGTTGTATTAGCTTCTCCGGGTGGTCGGGTAAGTAATAAAAATGTGGTTTTTTCGGGTGCTTCATTATGGATTGGCTTAGTTTTCCCTGTAGGTATTCTCAATTCTTCCATATCTTAGAGTTAATTTTTCCAAAATATTCTTGCTACAAAATTTTTAGTTTACAAAATATTATAAAATCCAAAAGTAGTTTATGCAAGTACTTTAGAATAAAAAAGCACTAAGGGGTTATTAGTTCTGTACAAAACCATATATATATCTGTATATATATCCATATATCTATATATACAGATATATATATATATATATAATATCTTAGCTGCGGGTATAGTTTAATGGTAAAATTCCTCCTTGCCAAGGAGAAGACGCGGGTTCGATTCCCGCTACCCGCCTCAGCACAATGAAAAAATAGAATATGGCGGAGACAGGATTCGAACCTGTGACCTCAAGGTTATGAGCCTTGCGAGCTACCAGACTGCTCTACCCCGCGTTTCTATAAGACAATAATAGTATCCTTTGATAGAAAAAACAAGTCATAACCCCCTTGTAAGGGGTTACATAATCTAGTTTTTACCAACTAGATTTAGTGACTCCTGGCAATAAACATGCATGAGCCATTTCGCGAAGCAAATGTCTGGATAAACCAAAATCACGATAATTAGCCCTAGGTCTGCCGGTGATTAGACAACGGCGATGGAGACGACTAGGTGCACTGTTTCGAGGTAAAGATTGTAATTTCCGACGAATTTCCCATTTTTGTTCTAAAGGTAAGGTTGTATCAATACCTTTTTTTAAGGAGTCACGTAAAAAATGATATTTTTTTTCTAATTTCTGTCTCTTCTTTTCTCGTTGAATAAGACCTTTTCTTGCCATAATTATTTTATTAATAAAAAAATTTTCAAATTTTAAATTCAGTCAGAAATTACCCAAATCGGCCTGATGTGGAGGCAATTAGGAACGCAGCATAAGTAAATATATATCCTACAGAAAAATGAGCTAATCCAACTAATCTTGCTTGAACAATAGAAAGGGCCACAGGTTTATCTTTCCATCGAACCAAATTAGCTAAAGGAGTGCGTTCATGAGCCCAAGCTAAAGTTTCTATTAATTCTTGCCAATAGCCACGCCAAGATATAAGGAACATGAATCCAGTGGCCCAAACGAGATGTCCGAATAAAAACATCCATGCCCAAACGGATAAACTGTTCATACCAAATGGATTATATCCATTAATTAATTGTGAAGAGTTTAACCACAAATAATCTCTTAACCAACCCATTAAATATGTTGAAGATTCATTAAATTGTGCAACATTTCCCTGCCATAAAGTAATATGTTTCCAATGCCAGTAAAAAGTAACCCATCCAATGGTATTTAGCATCCAAAAAACGGCTAAGTAAAAAGCGTCCCAAGCAGAAATATCGCAAGTACCGCCTCTACCGGGTCCATCACATGGGAAACTATAACCAAATTCCTTTTTATCCGGCATTAATTTAGATCCACGTGCATCCAATGCACCTTTAACCAAAATTAATGTAGTTGTATGTAATCCCAAAGCAATAGCATGATGAACCAGAAAATCTCCCGGACCTATTGTTAAAAACAATGAATTACTATTGTTATTGATAGCTTCTAACCACCCAGGTAACCATAGACTTTGGCCGGCATTGAAAGCTGGACTATTTGTTGATGATAGAAGCACATCAAAACCGTATAAAGCTTTACCATGAGCAGCTTGTATCCATTGGGCAAAAACAGGTTCGATCAATATTTGTTTTTCTGGAGTGCCAAAGGCAAGCATTGCATCATTATGAACATAAAGTCCCAAGGTATGGAACCCTAAAAATAAACTAGCCCAACTCAAATGAGATATTATAGCCTCTTTATGTTCTAACATTCGAGCCAAAACATTATCCTTATTTTGTTCAGGATTATAATCTCTAATGAAGAAAATCGCCCCATGGGCAAAAGCACCTGTCATAATAAACCCAGCAATGTATTGATGATGAGTATATAGCGCAGCTTGAGTAGTAAAATCTTGTGCGGGAAATGCGTATGGAGGTAAAGAATACATATGTTGGGCTACTAGCGAAGTTATAACTCCAAGTGAAGCTAAAGCAAGTCCTAATTGAAAATGGAGAGAATTATTAATAGTATCATAAAGACCCTTATGTCCCCGTCCGAGTTTTCCACTCGGAGGAGTATGTGTTTCAAGAATTTCTTTAATACTATGCCCAATCCCAAAATTGGTTCTATACATATGACCAGCTATGATGAAAACAACAGCAATAGCTAAATGATGATGAGCTATGTCAGTTAACCATAAGCTTTGAGTTTGTGGATGAAAACCTCCTAGGAACGTTAAAATAGCTGTACCAGATCCTTGAGAAGTCCCAAAAAGATGATTACTTGAATCAGCATTTTGAGCATAAACATTCCATTGACCTGCAAAAAAAGGTCCTAACCCTTGAGGATGCGGTGATACTGTTAAAAAGTTATCCCATCTAATATGTTCACCTCTTGATTCAGGAATTGCAATATGAACCAAATGACCTGTCCAAGCTAACGAGCTTACACCGAAAAGTCCGGATAAATGATGATTTAGACGAGACTCTGCATTTTTAAACCAAGAAACTTTAGGTTTCCACTTAGGCTGTAAATGTAGCCAACCTGCAGCTAGGGAAAGGGAAGCGAGTACAATTAAAAAAAGAGCTCCATTATAAAGATCTTGATTTGTTCTCAACCCAATTGTATACCACCATTGATATACGCCAGAATATGCTATATTAACTGGACCCGAAGCTCCCCCTCTAGTGAAAGCTTCAACTGCTGGTTGACCAAAATGAGGATCCCAAATTGCATGGGCAATTGGTCGTACATGTAAAGGGTCCTGTCCCCATGCTTCGAAATTACCTTGCCAAGCAACATGAAATAAATTACCAGAAGTCCACAAAAAAATTATAGCTAATTGACCAAAATGGGAAGCAAAAATTTTTTGATAAAGACGCTCCTCTGTAATATCATCATGGCTTTCAAAATCATGTGCGGTAGCAATACCGAACCAGATACGACGAGTAGTTGGGTCTTGAGATAGGCCCTGGCTGAACTTTGGAAATCTTGATGCCATAATGCTTTTCGAATCCTCCTTAGCCGTTATCCTACTGCAATAATTCTTGCTAGGAAGAATGCCCATGTTGTAGCAATCCCACCTAGAAGGTAATGCGCTACTCCTACAGCACGGCCTTGTATAATACTTAAGGCTCTAGGCTGAATAGCAGGAGCAACTTTTAATTTGTTATGGGCCCAAACGATTGATTCAATAAGTTCTTGCCAATATCCACGACCACTAAATAAAAACATTAAACTGAAAGCCCAGACAAAATGAGCACCTAAGAACAGGAGACCATAAGCAGATAGCGAAGACCCATAAGATTGAATTACTTGAGATGCTTGAGCCCACAAGAAATCACGTAGCCATCCATTAATAGTAATTGAACTTTGCGCGAAATTACCTCCAGTGATATGGGTTATAACACCCTGTTCACTTACATTACCCCAGACGTCGGATTGCATTTTCCAACTGAAATGAAAAATAACAACAGAAATTGAATTATACATCCAAAATAAACCTAAAAAAACGTGATCCCATGCAGATACCTGACACGTACCACCTCTACCAGGTCCATCGCACGGGAAACGAAAACCAAGATTTGCTTTATCAGGTATCAAGCGAGAACTACGAGCGAATAGAACACCTTTCAATAAAATTGAAACTGTTACGTGAATTGTGAATGCATGAATATGGTGTACTAAGAAATCTGCAGTTCCTAAAGGAATAGGTAATAGAGCTACTTTGCTACCTACGCTAATTACATCGCCACCACCCCAGGTTAAGCTTGTACTTGCAGATGCATTTGGAGCTGTAAAATCTGGTGCTAAAGCATGGGTATTTTGTATCCATTGAGCGAAAACGGGTTGCAATTGTATAGCAGTATCTGAAAACATATCTTGGGGACGTCCCAAAGCACTCATCGTATCGTTATGAATGTATAAGCCAAAACTATGGAATCCTAAAAAGATACATACCCAGTTAAGATGTGATATTATTGCATCACGATGTCGGAGAACACGATCTAATAGATTATTATATTGAGTCGTTGGATCATAATCTCTAACTAGAAATATAGCTGCATGTGCAGCAGCTCCAACTATTAAAAAGCCACCGATCCACATATGATGTGTGAAAAGAGATAGTTGAGTAGCGTAATCAGTGGCCAAATATGGATACGGAGGCATGGAATACATGTGATGGGCCACAATTATGGTTAATGAACCTAGCATAGCTAAATTAAGAGCTAACTGGGCATGCCATGAAGTTGTTAAAATCTCATATAGACCTTTATGACCTTCCCCAGTAAATGGGCCTTTATGTGCTTCTAGGATTTCCTGAAAACTATGACCAATACCCCAGTTAGTTCTATACATATGACCAGCTACTAAAAAAAGAATTGCAATAGCTAAATGATGATGTGCAGTATCAGTTAACCATAAACCTCCAGTGACGGGATTTAACCCCCCGCGAAAAGTTAAAAAATCGGAATATTCTGACCAATTTAGAGTGAAAAAAGGTGTTAATCCTTTTGCAAAACTTGGGTAAAGTTCAGCTAACAGATCACGATTTAAAATAAACTCATGAGGAAGAGGGATTTCTTTAGGATCCACTCCAGCATCTAGAAGTTTATTGATGGGTAAAGAAACATGCACTTGATGCCCAGCCCAAGAAAGAGAACCTAATCCTAATAGCCCTGCTAAATGATGATTTAACATAGATTCAACATCTTGAAACCAAGCTAATTTTGGAGCAGCTTTGTGATAATGAAACCACCCAGCAAAAAGCATTAATGCTGCAAAAACTAATCCACCAATGGCAGTAGAATAAAGTTGTAACTCACTAGTTATACCCGACGCACGCCAAAGTTGAAAAAATCCAGAGGTTATTTGTATCCCTTGGAAACCACCACCAACGTCTCCATTTAAAATTTCTTGACCCACTATTGGCCAAACGACTTGAGCACTAGGTTTGATATGAGTAGGATCACCCAACCATGCTTCGTAATTGGAGAAACGAGCACCGTGGAAGTACATACCGCTTAGCCAAATAAAAATTATAGCTAATTGACCAAAATGAGCACTAAAAACTTTACGAGAAATTTCTTCTAAATCATTGGTATGGCTATCGAAATCATGAGCATCAGCATGTAGATTCCAAATCCAAGTGGTAGTGTTAGGACCTTTTGCTAAAGTTCTTGAAAAATGTCCAGGTTTAGCCCATTTTTCGAAAGAAGTTTTTACAGGATCCTTTTCCACCACAATCTTGACTTCTGGTTCCGGTGAACGAATAGTCATCGAGGTTCTCCTCTCTTCAGACGAGGCATAGTAAAAACCTACCCATAATAATTGGTGAAATTCTGAGAGATAGATTTTTCAATCTCTTTTTCAGTTTGAAACTGGAGCAATTACGATACAGAAATTACCTAGGCAGGTCTTCAAATTTATTATGACACAATTTTAAGGTGCTTAATGGACCATGAGCATTTTCCAAGTTTCTTTTAAATTCCAAAATTTCATTTTAAAACTAAAAATACAATTAATCTATTTACAAAATTTTAATGATTCCAGGATTTTATTATCTCTGGAATCATTAAAATTTTGTAAATAGATTATATAAACTATAAACGACCCGTCATTTTCAACCAATTATGTGCTTCAATATAATTACTTGGAGCAAGTAATATTGCTTGTTTCCGATAATCCGCAGCTTGATCAAACCATGTTTCGGAAGCTTCTAAGTCTCCACGTTGAATGGCTTGTTCTCCTCGGTCAAGATAGGTTGGTTAATACCTTCTTTGAGAACCGTACTTGAGAGTTTCCCATCTCATACGGCTCGGATAATAAACTTTTTTCATCTATTTCCATTTTATTTATTCAAAAAACCTTTTTCTTTTTTTGGAAAAGTGAAAAAAAAATTACTGAAATAAGTTTTTATTTCATGCTCCTACAAAAAATATAAATTTATCTTTTCTCCAACTATTGAGTAAAAAATTCAGTTTATAAAGTTTTATTCAATAGTAACTATCTTAATGAATATTATAGAGACTTATGATTCTTTAGGATCTAATTCTACACCACTGTTTGACCAACTAACTAAATCAATTTAAATTACAGAAATTGATTTTTTCTCTTTTTCGTTAATCAACAGAATATTATTGTTTCGACTCAATATTTTTCAATAATTGATCTTTATGATGCTTTTGTTGGTTCATTTAATTATCCATAGAGTTCATAGGCTTTCTCATTATAGATTGAGTTTTAATGATTATTTTCTACAGCTATGAAAAATCCTGTTTTTCGGATCAATATGTAAATAACCCCCACTTTGTAATTTTTGGGATAGTTGTTTCTAACTAATAGAATCTATAATATAGATAGTCGCACGTAATGACAGATCACCGCCATGTTATTAAAAGCTTGTGGCAAAGAAGGATTTCGTTCCAAGGCTTGGAAATAGTATTCTAAAGCTTTAGCATGTTCTCCATTACTCGTATGTATAAGACCTATATTGTACAATATATAACTTCGATCATATGGATCAATTTCTAAACGCATTGCTTCATAATAATTCTGTAAAGCTTCCGCATACTCTCCTTCAGATTGAGCTGACATTCGTTACGGTTGTATGTAAACTCCGTTTCAAAACCGTACGTGAAACTTTTCATTTCATACGGCTTCTCATTTATAGTATATAAAAATGGCTATTTCCACAATAATATTAACTATTATTTTATTTAGTGGACCAAAAGCATAAACTATTTGGGCTAGTGTTCTTATAAAAAAATTTCTAACCATCCTCTTTTATATAGATAGATTTCAACAGATTAGCTTATCTGTTGAAATCTATTCTTTTAAAATTTATTCGTTCTTCATGCTTAGTATTTAATAAGAAGTAGTTGATATGACAATCCCCGATGGTTCTATGGGTACCCAAAATACAAACGAGATGAAAATTTATTAACCCAACCATATGTTTGATATCTACCATATTATGACGAAGCTTTTGTATTGTCAATTTCTACACGTAATACTCTCCATTTTATGTATGCCCATATAACCCTAATTAGTGAAAAAAATTATATTTCATAAAATATTTTATAGGTTTGACCTTATGCTTGATATTATTTTAGTACCTAAGGTTACTTTAATCGAGGGTACTCGACAGAAGGTATTATTTTCAATAAATAAAAAAGGGCCTTCACTAAGCATAAGTTTTGGTTATTATTTCATAATAATATTTTGTACCAATTTTATTCTTGGTTTAAACTCGAATCACACCATCTCTATAATAAGTAAAGGCTTCTTTTTCCCGTTGCGTCGTCGGAATTACTCGTAATAAAATATCTGCTACAATTGTGAAAGTTTTATCGATAAAATTATCATTTTTTTGGGATCTAGGCATATTTAGTCATAAATTTATTAGAATTACATTCATCACTTTTTCTCTATCTTTACATTAAAGTAAAAAAATTTATATATATATATAAATGTATAAAATCTTTTCATTGACATCTTCTTCAATTCTGTAAATCAGTTATATAGTTTTTAGTACTGAATATGCTCGTGGTTATACAACCAGCAAAACAAAAATTGTTGTAACCTGAATTGATCGGATATAATATTATACTAATATGTTTGGAAAGATGGTTGAGTGGTTTAAGATACAGCATTGGAAATGCTGTGTAGACAAAAGTCTACCGGGGGTTCGAATCTCTCTTTCCTTACTGGATCGTCTCTCTATAAACCCGGTGCTTAACTTATTTTGTATTGAAACTATTGACCGGTGAGGAATAAAAATTGGTAAAACGTCTAATATTGAATATTCAAGTTATATTAAACTTGACGAGAATAATATTCGACAACTAACAATTCATTAATTTTTAAATTAATCCATTCACGGTTAACTGTTTGATTAACGTATCCTTGTAATTGTGCCAAATCAAAAGTTAAATGACTTGGTATTTTCAATTTCTGAAACAAATTTAGATTTTTAGTAATTATTGATTGAGATTTCTGTTTATTTCCTATTGTGATTATATCACCGGGTTCACAATTATAACTGGGAATATCCACTGTATCATTATTTACCGAAATATGTCTATGATTAACTAACTGCCTTGCCCCAGGAATTGTGGGAGCCATACCCAAACGGAAAATTGTATTATCTAAGCGCATTTCAAGTAATTGTAATAATACTTGACCTGTTGAACCTTTTGCTTTTCTGGCAATACGCACATATTTTAATAATTGACGTTCCGTTAACCCATAATGAAATCGTAATTTTTGTTTTTCTTCCAATCGAATACGATACTGAGAAACTTTTTTATTGGAAGTTGAACGATCTATATAACTAGATTTTGATTTGAGTGTTTTACTAGTCAAACCCGGCAAAGATCCCAGACGCCGTATTATCTTTACACGAGGTCCTCGGTAACGGGACATAAAAACTCCTTGAATGTTCAATTGATAATGAAGAAATAACGTTAGATAGTAAGCATATTTAATATTTATTGAAAATATGGATATTTCAAAACATTTTTGAATTTTTCATTATTAGAAAATAAATGGAGAAGTAAATTCAAGGAATCTTTGAATAAGAAAAATTTAAGCCCGCTATCGGAGTCGAACCGATGACCATCGCATTACAAGTGCGATGCTCTGACCTCTGAGCTAAACAGGCTGTGAAACAAATTCTATATATAATTTTTTCAGTTATTCTAACAAATAAAATTACTTTTTTTCAACTATAAATTTATTTAACAGTGTGCAAATATTATATATATATAGATACAAAAAAACAAGCACTAATTTGAAATTATTTATTAAATACTTAAAGAATGTATTGCATAATCATGGATAAAGCACTATAATAAATTTCAATAGAAGCAAACTAAATCTTTATATTTATTTTCAATAAATAAAATTTTTTAGTGCAGTAACATTAAAGGGGGGTATGGCGAAATTGGTAGACGCTGCGGACTTAAATTCATTGAGCCTTAGTCAAGAAATTGGCTAAGTGATTGTTTCCATATTCGGGGAAACCTAGGTTGAGGATAATAAACATAGTAGGTAATCCTGAGCCAAAATTTGTTTCTTTTACAAAATAGGTGCAGAGACTCAAAGGAAACTATCCAAAAAAAAATAAATGATTAATTATTAGTTCGTTCTACGATGAATTTTAATATATATTTAAATATATATATGATATAAGGATAAAGATAGAGTCCATTTTTACACGCTATATTTGGCAACGATGTAAGTCATTGTAAAAAGAAAATCCGTTGGCTTTTTAGACCGTGAGGGTTCAAGTCCCTCTACCCCCATTGAAACTCCATATCTTTGCATATTGACAGAAAAATTACTTTCATGTTAGAATTTTCTATGATAAAAGTGCCGGGATAGCTCAGTTGGTAGAGCAGAGGACTGAAAATCCTCGTGTCACCAGTTCAAATCTGGTTTCTGGCATATCTATTTGATATCTAAAATATATGCTCGTTTTTTGACGCATTTCCATGCAATACATACATAATATGTATGCATGTATTACATTCTTCCGATCACTAATATGCATCTTGCAATTCGTAAAAATCAGGTATGATATAGTCTTTACGTAAAGGCCAACCTATCCAACTATCAGGCATTAAAATACGTTTAAGATATGGGTGATTTTCATAAATGATTCCAAACATATCATGAGATTCCCGTTCCTGGAAATCAGCACTTTTCCATATCCAGAAAACAGATGGAATTACCGGATTTTTTCTTGATACAAAAATTTTAATACATACCTCTTCGGGTTGATCCGCATTATCATATACCTTCGTTAAATGATATACACTAGCCAATAAACCACCTGGTTCAACATCGTATGCACATTGTAAACGCAAGTAATTGAACCCATAACTATATAGAGAAACAGCTAGAGAAGGCCAATCTTGTGATCTAATTTGTAAAGTTTCTACACCTTGATAATCGAAGCCTAAAGGTCTGTGAGTTAAACCATGCTTAATTAACCAAATAGATAATCGTCCTTGTATCTTATTATTATCGTTTTTAGCGTGTACCATATCGTATAATTTTTTTCTCAATTATTGTTTTTTTTCAGAAGATGAGAAGATTTTAGATTTTTTCTCAATTTTTTTAAACTCTAATTTTGACTTCACCGAAGTTGTTTCAAATTGAAAAACTTGATTTGATGATAGTTGATTAGATGTGTTCGTGTTTTCAGTTAATAACAAAGCAAATTGATGATTTATAGTGAAGTATCTTCTACCTTGTTCAATTTTTTCCCGATCACCATATATTTCGTGAGATATTTTCTTACGGAGTTTTATTACAGCATCGATAATAGCTTCTGGCTTGGGTGGACAACCAGGTAAATAAATATCAACAGGAATTAATTTATCTACTCCGCGAACCGTTGTGTAAGAATCCGTACTAAACATACCACCCGTTATCGTACAGGCACCCATAGCAATAACATACTTTGGTTCGGGCATTTGCTCATATAATCTAACTAGAGACGGAGCCATTTTCATAGTAACAGTACCAGCTGTTATGATAAGATCAGCTTGTCTAGGACTAGATCTAGGAACTAAACCATAACGATCGAAATCAAATCGTGAGCCTATTAATGAGGCAAATTCAATAAAACAACAACTTGTGCCATAAAGAAGGGGCCATAGACTTGAGAGTCTAGCCCAATTTGAAAAATCATTAAAAGTTGTCAGAATAATTGAATCTGTAAAAGTTCTATCAAGTGAGGAGGATTCTATATCATTTATAATATTGTTAGTTAAATTTCTTCCAAAATTATTTTCAGAAAGATTATTTATAGAATTTAAGACCATTCCAATGCTCCTTTTCGCCATGCATATATTAAACCAAGAATAAGTATAGAAATAAAAATTAAAGCTTCTATAAAAGACAATATTCCAAAATCATAGAAACTCATAGCCCATGGATAAAGGAAAACGGTTTCTACATCGAAAATAACGAAAACTAGAGCAAACATATAGTAACGAATCTGAAATTGAATACGAGCATCCCCCATTGGCTCTATACCTGATTCGTAAATAGTCAATTTTTCCGGCCCTTCGTTTTCAGGTGTTATCAATTTTGAAATTGAAAAAACTATGATAGGAAGTAGAGTAACTATTAATAGAAATATCCAAAAATATTCATATTTTTGTGATTGAAACATTGCACCCCCCTCAAAATAAAAAATCAATAACATCTTTTGTTATCTGATCATTACGTATCTTACTTCTCAATTGCCCATACATCAAACTTCAATGTGTGATATAGTAATATACTCTTCTACCCTTTTCGTTCCAGATAATACTTAAAATTTTGAGTCAAGATTGTTAATATTACTAAATATTTTTTTCGGAAAGAAAACTTAAAATTTAATAGTCAAAAAAATGTGAAGATTAGGGCTATACGGATTCGAACCGTAGACATTCTCGGTGAAAGAGTTTGAATTTTAGTTATTAATTTTTTCTTATAACCTCTTTCAAAAACCCAACATGCATTTTTCTATGCATTGGGCTTAGTAACTAACTAATATTCAATTTAGTTATTTTATCATCCTTTACTTTTATTATCATTAATAAGATGATTCCGTGTGTTTCATTTAGCAATCCCAAAGTTTTTTGAAAAATGAAAATTTGACTTAGGTTTGTTCTTTTGTATACATGGATATACTCAAGATAGAGTCTCTCCTGCTTGATTCTTATGAAACTTTATACACCTTAAAGTTCATATAGCGGAAAAAAGAGTATCTAAAGATCCCCGTAATGTTCTCATCATGTATAATCATTGAAGGAATTAAAGATTAACCATATCAATCTTAATAATATTTCGATCCAAAAAATTGAATCTTTTTTTGTCAGGCTATTTTTTTCTTAAGTTAAGAGAGTAAGACAATTATTTTTATTTCACAAATTTACTTGTGAATCGAATATTTCGATGATTTTTCCAACAATCATTGGCGCACGTGTAAACGAGGCGCTCTACCACTGAGCTATAGCCCTTTATATTAATACTGTATGTATTATTAACGATCATAATTATTATGATTTTTTCCTTACTCTTTGTCAAGCTTATCAGATAATATTTTTTCATTTCAATATATATATATATATGATATAAGTAAGCCCAACGCCTACTTAACTCAGTGGTTAGAGTATCGCTTTCATACGGCGAGAGTCATTGGTTCGAATCCAATAGTAGGTAATTCAAAATATTAGGTGTTATTTAACTTTAAATAACACCTAATATTTGTTGGGCTAGTAGATTTTATATATTTGAAACATTAATTAATGATACCTGAAATATTTGTATTTATTGCTTCCAGTCTAGCTTTAGCTCTTTTAAAAGCTAAATTAGCTTCAATAACTTGTTTTTTTCCTTCTGCTTGAGTTAAATTGCTTTTAGCTTTTCCAAAGGTATCTCGAGCTTCTTGCAAATCAATTTCATTTGCTTTTTCAGCTTCATTAACTAAAATGGTCATCTGATTATTTTCTATCATGGCGAAACCACCCATTAAAGCCATAGTAGACCATTGTTCCTTAAGACGTATTTTTACAACCCCTATATCCGAAGCTGTTAACAGGGGAGCGTGATTAGGTAATATGCCAATTTGTCCACTATTTGTTGATAAAATAATTTCTTGAATTTCGGAATTCCAAACAATTCGATTAGGTGCCATTACGCGAAGATTTAATGTCATTTTTTAACCTTGTAAAGTAGCAGCTTTTGCAGTAGCTTCATCAATATTTCCAACTAAATAAAAAGCTTGTTCCGGCAAACTGTCTAAATCTCCAGAAAGAATCATTTGAAAACCTTTTATCGTTTCGCGCAGACTAACATATTTCCCTGGAGAACCGGTAAAAACTTCGGCAACGAAAAAAGGTTGGGATAAGAATCTCTCAATTTTTCTTGCTCTTGCTACCGTTAAACGATCTTCTTCAGATAATTCATCCAATCCCAAAATAGCTATAATGTCTTGTAATTCTTTATATCGTTGTAAAGTCTGTTTCACCCCTTGTGCAGTCTCGTAATGTTCTTCACCTACAATCCAAGGTTGTAGCATCGTAGAAGTAGAATCTAAAGGATCTACAGCAGGATAAATCCCTTTAGCCGCAAGTCCTCTGGATAAAACTGTAGTCGCATCCAAGTGTGCGAATGTTGTAGCAGGCGCAGGATCTGTTAAATCATCTGCAGGTACATAAACAGCTTGAATAGACGTTATGGATCCTTCCTTTGTAGAAGTTATTCGTTCTTGTAAAGTACCCATTTCCGTACTTAAAGTTGGTTGATATCCGACTGCTGATGGCATCCTTCCCAATAAAGCAGAAACTTCTGATCCGGCTTGAACAAATCGAAAAATATTATCGATAAATAAAAGAACATCTTGTTTATTTATATCTCGAAAATATTCTGCCATAGTTAAAGCTGTTAAACCAACCCTCATTCTAGCACCAGGAGGTTCGTTCATTTGACCATATACTAAGGCTACTTTCGATTCCGAAATATTTTCCTCATTAATTACTTTGGATTCTTTCATTTCCATATAAAGATCATTTCCCTCACGAGTACGTTCTCCTACTCCCCCAAACACCGATACGCCTCCGTGGGCTTTAGCAATATTATTAATTAATTCCATAATAAGTACTGTTTTACCAACCCCGGCTCCTCCGAATAATCCAATTTTTCCTCCACGGCGATAAGGTGCGAGAAGATCCACAACTTTAATTCCCGTCTCAAAAATAGATAATTTCGTATCTAGTTGAGTAAAAGCGGGCGCTGCTCGATGAATTGGGAATGTTGTGCTAGCATCTACCGGACCTAAATTATCAACGGGTTCTCCCAAAACATTAAAAATTCTTCCAAGAGTTGCTTCACCAACAGGAACACTTAAAGGAGCGCCAGTGTCAATAACTTCCATTCCTCGCATTAACCCATCAGTAGCACTCATAGCAACAGCTCTAACCTTATTGTTTCCTAATAATTGTTGAACTTCACAGGTCACATTAATTTCTTGACCTGCGGCGTTTTGACCTTGAACAATTAAGGAGTTATAAATATTTGGCATCTTGCCAGGTGAAAAAGCAACATCAAGTACTGGACCAATAATTTGAGTAATATTTCCCACATTCTTAGCAATAAGTGTAGAAGTTCCAGGAAATAGAAGATTCATTCTCATAATTTTTTTTAAGTTGATTATAATAAATTGTAAGGAAAAAATACTTTGTATCGGGGATCAATTAATAATAAAACATAATATCTGGGAGAGAAAAAACAAAATTTGAATTTAGGTCATAATATCATTATTTTGTTCTTATATCGATGATATTTTCAAATATATGATCCATATATAAATGTGATATATATATAAATAAATATATATATATATATATATAATTTGCATCCAAGGATGGGATTTATAACGTTGATATAATTTTTTTTGAAATTCAAAATTATATTGAGTGGAAAATTATTCTACAGAATATAAATCGTTCTGGGTCAATCTGTAAAGGGAAAAAATATTGCTAGATGTGAGCATAAATGTATAACCGGGTTGCATTACATATTACAAACAATATACAATAATAATGATGTTTTATTCATTTGAAAAATATAGCGAATTTATAAGGATAAAACTTTTTTTGAGTAATAAATTTTTTAAAATCTCACTATCGAGTAGACCTCATCTTTGCTAGAGTATAAATTGATTTGTAGGGAGGGACTTATGTCACCACAAACGGAGACTAAAGCAGGTGTTGGATTCAAAGCTGGTGTTAAAGATTATAGATTAACTTACTATACGCCTGATTATGAGACGAAAGAAACGGATATTTTGGCAGCATTTCGTATGACTCCTCAGCCTGGAGTACCACCTGAAGAAGCAGGAGCAGCAGTAGCTGCCGAATCTTCCACTGGGACATGGACTACTGTGTGGACTGACGGGCTTACAAGTCTTGATCGTTACAAAGGCCGATGTTATGATATTGAACCTGTTGCTGGCGAAGAAAATCAATATATTGCTTATGTAGCTTATCCATTAGATTTATTCGAAGAAGGTTCCGTTACCAATCTTTTCACTTCTATTGTAGGAAATGTTTTTGGATTCAAAGCTTTACGAGCTTTACGTCTTGAAGATTTACGAATTCCTCCAGCTTATGTAAAAACTTTCCAAGGTCCGCCTCACGGTATCCAAGTTGAGAGAGACAAATTAAATAAATATGGTCGTCCCTTATTAGGTTGTACCATTAAACCCAAATTAGGTTTATCTGCTAAAAATTATGGTAGAGCTGTTTATGAATGTCTTCGTGGTGGACTTGATTTTACAAAAGATGATGAGAATGTGAATTCTCAACCATTTATGCGTTGGAGAGATCGTTTCTTATTTGTAGCAGAAGCTATTTTCAAATCTCAAGCTGAAACCGGTGAAATTAAAGGACATTACTTAAATGCTACTGCAGGGACATGTGAGGAAATGATGAAAAGAGCCGCATGTGCTAGAGAATTGGGTGTACCAATTGTTATGCATGATTATCTTACAGGTGGTTTCACCGCAAACACTAGTTTAGCTCACTATTGTAGAGATAATGGTTTACTTCTTCATATTCACCGTGCGATGCATGCTGTTATCGACAGACAGAAAAATCATGGTATGCATTTCCGTGTATTGGCTAAAGCATTGCGTTTATCTGGTGGAGACCATATCCATGCTGGTACTGTTGTGGGTAAACTGGAAGGAGAACGTGATGTAACTCTAGGTTTTGTTGATTCATTACGTGATGATTATATCGAAAAAGATAGAAGTCGTGGTATTTACTTCACACAAGATTGGGTTTCCCTGCCTGGCGTATTACCCGTAGCATCTGGTGGTATCCATGTTTGGCATATGCCGGCTCTTACTGAAATTTTCGGAGACGATTCTGTATTACAATTTGGTGGTGGAACCTTGGGACACCCTTGGGGAAATGCCCCTGGTGCAGTTGCTAACCGAGTTGCATTAGAAGCTTGTGTACAAGCACGTAACGAAGGACGAGACCTTGCTCGTGAAGGTAATGAAATTATTCGTGAAGCTACTAAATGGAGTCCAGATTTAGCTGCTGCTTGCGAAGTTTGGAAAGAAATTAAATTTGAATACGAAACAATAGATACTTTATAAAGCTCTCCCTTATTTTCTTCACCCCATAATTGGGTGAGAAAAACAAAAGATTCCTCGAATAATTAATTGGGTTTGTAGCTCAGTGGATTAGAGTTCATGCTTCCGAAGCATAAGGTCAAGGGTTCGAGTCCCTTCTAACCCATTTCGAACAATTATTTGTAATTTTTCATACATATTTTATTATAAATAAAAACTTTTTCATTTTTGTAAAATAAAATATTCCGTTTTATTATCAAATTAGTTAATTGGAATTTTCAATTTCGTGTTTTTTCATATAAGAAAAGATGACATCTTGGACTTTACCATTCATTCCTCATAACGTTAAAAAAAATTAAAATTTAATTTTTTGTTTTCTTGATATCTCATAATAAATGAGAAAAAAAAGGAGGGAATTTTGGATGTCTTTGATGAATTGGTTTGAAGATAAACGAAAATTTGGTGGGTTAATCGGAGCTTTTATTGAAAAAGCTACAAAAGGGTATATATTTAGTGAGAAGGAAAAAGATAAATATATAAAGATTGATACGACCAAAGGTTTATGGACTAGATGTGATAATTGCGAAAATATGCTATATGTTCGATTTTTGAGACAAAATAAGAGAATTTGCGAAGAATGTGGATATCATCTACAGATGAGTAGTACGGAAAGAATTGAACTCCTGATTGATCATGGAACTTGGCTTCCAATGGATGAAGATATGACTGCTCGGGATATTCTCAAATTTTCCGACGAAGATTCTTATAAAAATCGAATTGTATTTTACCAAAAAAGAACGGGCTTAACTGATGCTATTCAAACAGGTATAGGTAAATTGAATGGAACTGCCATTGCGCTTGGAGTTATGGATTTTCAATTTATGGGAGGTAGTATGGGCTCAGTCGTCGGAGAAAAAATAACTCGTCTTGTGGAATACGCAACTTTAAAATCGATTCCAGTTATAATAGTCTGTTCTTCGGGTGGAGCAAGAATGCAAGAAGGTACATTGAGTTTGATGCAAATGGCTAAAATTTCTTCGGTTTTACAAATTCATCAAGCGCAGAAAAAATTACTTTACATAGCTATTCTTACCTATCCAACAACAGGAGGAGTTACTGCAAGTTTTGGTATGTTAGGCGATATAATAATCGCTGAACCTAAAGCTTATATTGCATTTGCTGGTAAACGAGTAATTGAACAAACTTTACGTCAAAAAATACCAGATGGTTTTCAAGTCGCTGAATCTTTATTTGATCATGGTTTATTGGATTTGATTGTTCCCCGAAATTTATTAAAAGGTGTTTTAAGTGAAATTTTTGAACTATATGCCTCAGCTCCCCGCAAAGATTATAATGAAGTGTTTTTTGGATGAGAAATTAATAACGTTATACTATTTTTTGAATATTTGATAAAAACGATATATTATTTATTAGAATAACATATAATTCTTATTTAGTCGGTTTTTTCGTAAAATATAGTATAGATTGTTTATCTCTATTTTCCATAATTTAATTCTGAGGTAATTTCTCATGACAGCTTCTTACTTACCTTCAATTTTTGTACCTTTAGTAGGATCGGTTTTTCCAGCTATTACAATGGCTTCTTTGTTTATATATATCGAACGAGATGATATCCTATAGAAATAAATTTCATTGGTAAATAAATGATGAACAATGAAAAAGTTATTCATATTATATTCATAATATAAAATATTTTTTCATTGTTCGTCATTTATTTTAGCTTTAATTTCAAAAAACTTCAATTATTTTTAGGAGATTTTGTTTTGTTATGAATTCACAAATTGAAGATATTCGAGTAGATTTTGTAACCGGGTCTCGAAGAATTGGTAATTTTTGTTGGGCTTCTATTATCTTATTAGGTGCATTAGGTTTTTCTACTGTCGGATTCTCGAGTTATTTGCAAAAAGATTTAATACCATTTTTATCCGCCGAGCAAATTTTATTTATTCCACAAGGACTTGTAATGTTTTTCTATGGTATAGCAGGTTCGTTTATTAGTTTATATTTATGGTTCACTATTTGGTGGAACGTAGGCAGTGGCTATAATAGATTTGATAAACGAAAAGGTATTTTTTCGCTTTTTCGTTGGGGATTTCCTGGAAAAAATCGTCGAATTCTTATTCAATTTTGTATTGAGGATATTCAAGCAATACGTATGGAAGTTCAAGAAGGATTTTTATCTCGTAGAGTTCTTTATATTAGAATGAAAAGTCAACAAAATATTCCGTTAAGTCGTATTGAAGAATATTCAACCTTGGAAGAAATGGAAACTAAAGCAGCAGAATTAGCTCGTTTTTCAAAACTTTCTATTGAGGGGATTTGAAAGACATTTATTTGATAAAGTTAGTTTTCCTGGATAAGGAGAAAAAAAAGAATTTTTTTTTAGCAAAATCAAATTATTTCATGAAAAACCGACCCTACTGGCAAATAGTACCCTATAAGTATCTTGAAAAAGCTTATCAGGCTAGCAAACGTATAGAGAAAATAAAGAGAAATTATTTTCTATATAAAAATATGCTTTTTTCTTCAAAACGTTCCTGGCAATCCATTCTTTTCTATACAAATACAGAATTAAATAATTCTGTTTTTATAATATATCTAAGTCTTCTTAAATATCAATTTGGTTTATCTTTCACCAATTTTCCTCAATTTTTTAAATTTATAGTGTTGAATAAGTTCAAAAGTTTTTTTTTCAAAGATAAAATCTTGAAATATAAATCTTATGAAAACAAATCACTACAAACAGATGTCAGTTTTACCGATAATTCAGAGAAAGCATTGATTAGAAAAAGTAATAGAAAATTAGCTTGGATTGAAGCTACTCTGAATGATTTATACGTATGGCGACGTTACTATTTATTTACGTTATCAACATCTATTGATTCGAAAGATGGGAATGAATATGCTGTATTGGGAATAAAAAGACCTGGATTGACGACAATATCCTATGAATCTATTGGTTTATTACCACGGTCAATAACACGTACTCTTTCGAGATTCAAAGCAGAATTAACGAATCAATCGAACTCATTAGTACTTCAAGAGTTTAGATTAGCAAAATATCAAGCTTTAGCTTCTTTGCAGTATATTGGATGTTTAATTATTATTCCCTTATTAATTGCCCTCTTTTTTCAAAAATGTTTTTCAGAACCTTGGATTTATAATTGGTGGAATAATAATCAATCACAAATTTTTTTGACTTCTTTTCAAGAAGAAAAAGCTTTAGAAAAACTTCAAGAAATTGAAGAACTTTTTTGGTTAGATCAAATTATAACAAATTCGTCGTTTACAATACAATCAAAAAATTTGACTGGTGGGATACACCAACAAACTGTTAAATTAGTTGAAAATTATAACGATGATAGTATTGAAACTATTTCACATTTATCCACAGATATTATTTATTTCATCACCCTCAGTAGTTTTCTCATTTTCGGTAAAGAGCGTCTTGTTATTTTAAATTCTTGGGTTCAAGAATTGTTTTATAGTTTGGGTGATACAATGAAAGCTTTCCTCATTCTTTTATTAACTGATTTATGTATTGGATTTCATTCCCCTCATGGTTGGGAACTTGTAATAAGTTCTTGTTTAGAACATTTTGGTTTCGTTCATAATAAACAGGTAATTTCTTGTTTTGTATCAACATTTCCAGTTATTTTAGATACAGTTTTTAAATATTTGATTTTTCGTCATTTAAATCGTATATCGCCTTCCATCGTAGCAACTTATCATACCATGAATGAATGAATTCGTTTTTTTCGTCATAATTTCAATTATTTGATAAGAGATGAAAAAACTATTTGAATTTTTTTTACATATAAATTCAAACAAAATTAGAAAATTTTAAAATTTTTATTTTTATTGCTAGGAGAATGGCAAATGCCTCAAATCGAGTAATTTAAATAAATTATTTTACTCATTAAAATTATTTGAAACGGATAATGGAACTATGCAAAATAGAAAATTGAATAACTTAATTCTAAAATGGGTAACGCGATCGATTTCCTGGATAAGTATTATAAATATAATTATTTGGCCATCCCTTTCAGAAGCATATCCGGTTTTTGCGCAACAAGGATATGAAAATCCTCGAGAAGCTACAGGCCGTATTGTTTGTGCAAATTGTCATCTAGCCAAAAAATCTGTCGATATAGAGGTACCACAATCGGTTCTTCCAAATACGGTGTTTGAAGCGGTTGTTAAAATTCCTTATGATTTACAAGTGAAACAAGTACTTGCTAATGGGAAAAAAGGGGGTCTAAATGTTGGAGCAGTTTTAATTTTACCTGAAGGTTTTGAATTAGCTCCTGTTGATCGTATTCCCCCGGAAATAAAAGAAAAAATGGCCAACCTTTTCTTTCAGCCATACAGCGACGAGAAAAAAAATATTTTGGTAATAGGTCCTGTTCCAGGTAAAAAGTATAGTGAAATTGTTTTTCCAATCCTCTCTCCAGATCCAGCTACTAATAAAGATGCTTATTTTTTAAAATATCCCATTTATGTTGGTGGAAATAGAGGAAGAGGACAAATTTATCCCGATGGGAGTAAAAGCAATAATACAGTTTACAATTCTTCAGCTACAGGTAAAATAAATAAAATTTTACGTAAAGAGAAAGGTGGTTACGAAATTGTGATAAATGACATATCAGATGGTCATGAAGTTATTGATATTATACCTCCAGGACCCGAACTTATTATTTCAGAAGGGGAAACTGTAAAAATGGATCAACCTTTAACTAACAATCCTAATGTTGGTGGTTTCGGGCAAGGTGATGCAGAAATTGTTTTACAGGATCCATTACGGATTCAAGGTCTTCTTGTTTTTTTCGGGTCAGTCATTCTTGCGCAGATCTTTTTGGTGCTCAAAAAGAAACAATTTGAAAAAGTACAATTAGCTGAAATGAATTTCTAGCTTTTTATCCCTTTTATCAAATATAAAGATTTGATTCCAATAAAAAACTTTACCCTTTTTATAAAAAAGGGTAAAGTTTTTTATTGGAATCAATCTTTATATTTATTATTTCATTTTCGGCCTATAAAGATGATCCCAACCCAGAATATGATCCATAGAAAAAAATACCTACTAAACCGATTACAATGATACCGGCTACAGTACCGATTAGCCATAAAGGAATCCTTCCGGTAGTATTGGCCATTGAATTTAACCTCCTTGTTTTCAAAATTTTATTAAATGGTCATATCTAAAGACATACACAGTTACAAATAATAGAAAAAAGTATTTTTTCCAGATGAGGCAAAGACGTTATTTCTCTTGATTAAAAAAATAATTGGAAAATGGAACAGCAAGCACAAATATTAATAGTAAGCCCCAATAGAGGCTAGTACGATTTAATTCTACACTTTGTTTATTTGGATTTGGTTGTGTCATAGCTTTAAGATTTTTCTAATAGTTTATCGTTGGATAAATTGCATTGCTGATATGGCTCCCAAAAAGAAAACTGTAGGTACAGCTAACCCATGAACGGCTAACCATCTCACTGTAAAAATTGGATAAATTCTATCTATAGTCATTAATACCCCTAAAAGGATTTTGTAAATTCATCAATTTGTTCCAAAGAATTGAAACGGCCGGTTATTAGTGGAATTTCTTGTCGATTTTCCGTAAAATATTCATTTGGACGGGGACTTCCGAACACATCATAAGCCAAACCTGTGCTGACAAATAACCATCCCGCAATAAATAAGGAAGGTATAGTAATGCTATGGATTACCCAATATCGAATACTGGTGATTATATCAGCAAAAGGACGCTCTCCTGTATTTCCAGACATGGTTAGCTCCGTATATATTTGTAAAGACAAGAGGAATCCATTTCACAGAAAAGAAAAATTCTAAGATTTTTAAATCTGCTAATTTTTTATTCCCTTAATCTTGTTATGTTGTCAATTCTATACCAAAGGTATTTTTGAACCATACTGACTTAGTATAGCTAATGTTCCTTTGACGCAGCAAGGAAAATTTTGAAAAATATTATTATCACCATCATATTATATATATAATTATAATATAATTATCTTTAACATTATCGTCATCATTAATATTAGTAACATTTGCTATATAGTTCTTTTCCGTATGAAAAAATTTCGATTTTCTCCTATCAAAAAATTTTATATAATTTATTGATTCAAGTATATGCAACATCTTATTAGGTTTTTCATGCTTATAATAATTAGTTATTCTTTGTTTCTGATCGGGGCTTTAACATTAGCATTAGTGTTATTTATTGGTTTGAGTAAGATAGAACTTATTTAGGAAAAATTATTCATCGGGATATAAAATTCCATTGTATTTCCCAAAAAATTAATTTGGGATCAATAACGAACTAAAATAATCAATTAATTAGATATTATTTTGGTTTATAAGATAAAAAAATGGTTGAAGCTTTACTCTCTGGGATTGTTCCGGGGTTAATTCCTATAACGTTACTTGGTTTATTTGTAACTGCATATTTGCAATATCGACGTGGAGACCAATTAGATCTTTGAATCATTTTTTGATTTCAAATTTCTTCAAGTTAGAGAAATCACGCTCTGTAGGATTTGAACCTACGACATCAGGTTTTGGAGACCTGCGTTCTACCGAACTGAACTAAGAGCGTTTCTAAATTTTTTAACAATCTTTATATATCAAATATAAAGATAGGGATGACAGGATTCGAACCTGCGACATTTTGTACCCAAAACAAACGCGCTACCAAACTGCGCTACATCCCTAAGATTCAAAATCTACATAATTATTATACTTAAATTATTTTAGTTATTATCTTTGCAATCGATAGATGAAAAAGGAGGAAGACTACATTAAATTATAGTAGTATCTTTCTTGGGGATTTAGGCTATAGCGTCTGTATTATAATATCAATCTACAAATAAAAATATGGAACAAATTATCTTAGAGAAATGAGAGGAATTAACGATGCAAGATGCAAAAACCTATTTATCTACAGCACCTGTTTTAGCTACATTGTGGTTTGGATTTTTAGCTGGTTTATCAATAGAAATTAATCGTTTTTTTCCAGATGCTTTAGTTCTTCCTTTTCTTCAAAACCAGATATAAATTATTAACCTACTAAGTTTTTAAACTTTTTTTCATTAAAAATAGATATCATTTTTTTGTCCCGAATATAACTTAATAAGTTATTTTATCAATATTTTTCAAACAGGTTTTATTATAAAACCTAAAATTTTCAAAGAAATTTATGGCTAAAAGTAAGGAAATAAGAGTAACCATTAATTTAGAATGTATTAATTGTGCGGAAAATTCTGAGAAAAGATATCGAGGTATTTCTCGATATACAACTCAAAAAAATCGTCGGAATACATCAATGAGATTAGAGTTGAAAAAATTTTGTCGTTATTGTGGTGGCCATACTATTCACAAAGAAATAAAAAAATAAAGAATATTTTAAAATTTTATAGAATTAATTTATGACCAAATCTAGAGGGTCCTCTCGTAAACGTATTCCAGCAATTAGATCTGGAGAATTCATTGATTATAAAAATATAAGTTTGCTTCGAAGATTTATTAGTGAACAGGGAAAAATATTATCTAGACGAACAAATAGATTAACTTCGAAACAACAGCGTTTCCTGACTTTAGCTATTAAAAGAGCTCGTGTTTTAGCCTTATTACCTTTTCTTAATAACGAAAATTAATTTGTTATTTTCTATATAAACTTATTTCCTTCATTGGAACCTCCCGGAAGGTTTATTAAAAAAACTCCCGGAGAGGTTCCTTTACTATTTATCTCTTCGTGCGATTATTTCAATTATTGTAGAAAGAGCGACTTTATCTAATATAGCTATTTGAGCAAGTATTTTTCGATTCAGAAAGATTCTATTTTGATACAAATATTTTATTAATTTATTATAGGAAATTCCATTGTCTCGTGCTGCTGCATTAAGTCGAGTAATCCATAAACGACGAAAATCTCGTTTTTTTTCACCTCTATTACGATGAGAGGAGGCTAATGCTCTCATTCCTTGCTGGTTGGCAGTTCGAAAAAGTTTTGAATGGGTTCCACGAGATCCAGATGTAAGTGTAAGAATATTTTTACGACGTTTTCGTGCTACGCAACCACGTTTAACCCTAGTCATTAGTCTGTGCTCCTTCGAATTATTAGAAAACTTTTATGTAATAGAAAAAATAAATCATTAAAAAATATTGCTTAGTTTTTTCATAGTTCCGACTATTCCCTCCAAGATATTTGGACTTATCTTATCAAATTTTTTACTTGTTAAATTTCTATATTTCCAATGTATAAAATAAAAATTCCAAAAGCTTTTGCTGTTATAACTTTCCCTAACATGATTTTTTAATTAATTTGATAATCTCTTACTAAGAGAGGGATGAAACCTCTAACTAAGTAAAATCATGAATTCCTTTGTTTCTATAGTTTCTACTTCAACGATTTGGTCCTTTTAAATTGCCAAAGTTAATTCAATTAGTACCAGTTATTTGTATAGATACTGATTCTATGCTTTTTATCTAACCAAAATAAGAATTTCATTAACGGCATATTTGAAAAAAGTTTGCTCAATAGCTGACCTTTTTATTTCATTTTTTCAATAACTTATTCTTTATGTGAGAAATTGTGATAATATTCCTCGCTTAATGGATTGATGATCAATCGCTACCATTGAGGAATGATTTTCTATCCAAAATAAAAGGTGGTCGGATTTGCACCAAAAAAAACTATAAATTTCATTTAAAATAAATGATGTATCTCCACTTTAATTACTATATAAAGAGTTCATCTGCAATAATTATCTCGATTATAAGGCAAGTGTTTGATCCAAACAAGTCACACATACACTCTAGTACATACCCCCCGACGTTGAGGACATCCCTTCAGAGCTGGGGATTTTGTTCTATTTTCAATTCGTTGTCTTTTATTCCGAATTAGTTGCTGAATAGTAGGCATTTTAATTTGTATGCAGAATTTCACGGTTTGGGATTAATCCAACCCTAGCAAATCAATTTATATTTTATTTCTAATTATTTGCAGAATTTGAATTATTTTCTATAGCAACTAAATCAACAATACCGTAAATTTTTGCTTCGTTCGCTGACATAAAAACATCTCTCTCCATATCTTCGGAAATAACCCATAAAGGTTTACCCGTTCTTTGTACATAAACTTTAGTAATACAATCACGAAGTTTCAAAACTTCTTCGGCTTCCATAATGCATTCCCCAGCTTGCCCATCATAATAAGAACTAGCTGGTTGATGAATCATTACCCTAATTAATAAACAATATTCTAATCTTTTCTTTAGAACTTAAAATAAAATATATGAACTGTACATGCATTTCAACTTGCATACAGCTCTATAATAGATTCGATATTTGTTTCCAATTTTCATAGCGAAATTGAATTATGAATACCTTATTATTATTATTATTCATAATAATAATCTAAAAAACCATCTTTTCCTAGGTTTCACGATCGTTCTGTTGCTATATGAAAAATAAACTGATCTTATTCAATTTTATTAAACAATTACAAAGTTTCTTTCAATTAAATTTTTTTAAGTAAAAGTTTACTCATGAGTCTATGACGCTAAAACAAACTCGTTAAAAATATTTTTTTATATTGAATTTTTCTCAGTTTAATATAAAAAAGATATGTCGTGTTATTTTCCACTTTTCCGGTGTTAGACATAAATATAAGGGAAAGACACATTGACACAAAGCGTGAGGTAGTGCTATACGTTTGGTAATTTCTCCACCAGTTAAAATGAAAGAACCCATTGAAGCTGCTAGTCCCATACAAATTGTATGTACATCAGGGACTACGAATTGCATCGCGTCATAAACGGAAATTCCGGCTAAAACAGCCCCCCCTGGGGAATTTATATATAAAAACATATCTTTACTTTCATCTTCTCCGTTAAGATACATCATAATACCAATAAGTTGATTTGCGATTTCATCATCAACTTGTTGACCCAAAAAAAGTAATCTTTCTCGATAAAGTCGATTGATTAAGATAAATTCATCATCTTTTTCTTATAGAAACTGTACGAGCATTTTTAAGTGCATACAGCTTGAATAATTGCAAAAAATTATAGACTTCTTTACATTTTTTTGCTCAATCCAGCTTTATGCTCATTGAACTTTCTTTTTTACATTGATGTACCTGTAGTATCATCACAACAATTTTCTTATCTCCGTATTAATTTGATGTTAAATCTTTAGGTTTATCTTCTACTTCATACGAAAATTTATCCGATTTTTAGTTGTACATATAAACAAATAATTTCTAATTTTTTCAGTTTGTTTCTCACCCCAATCATTGGAAGAAGCTCAAACACTTTATTTATTTAAATTAACCATAGATTTTATTGAATTAATAAGTTTTTGATCTAAACATCACGCTTTGGAGTTTTGGATATATGGATCAATTTCAAGTGAGTAATGGATAATTCAGTCGGATAAAATTATGGATATAGATTCCATATAATTGAAAGGTTTAATAAGGCGCACTATACGTCAATCCATACGGCATCTTCCTCTCCAGGGAGACGAAAAGGAACTTTCGGAACACCAATAGGCATATTTTATTTTAACTCCATGAGGGAAATACAACTCGATTATTCTAAAACGTAGGTTTTTAGATAAATATATTATACTCAGATTCTATTCTAATAGTTATCTATTGAATATTACATTTTATTATGGATTCCTGAATCGCGAATATCTATTTTTAATTTGGATCCGTATTTAATAAAATATAGTGGGACCAATCTCTTTACTGTGATACCGGATACACAAATGCTAAAATGTTTTTGATTACGTTTATTGGTAGAGGACTTAATAATATTTTATTTAATGATGTTGACCTTCGGGATGATTGAAGGAGGGCTTGACAAATAATAGAAGTTTTTAATCTGGAGGAAAAAGTTACATAGCGTTTAATTCTCTTTGAGAAAGGGGTTTTTTATGGGTTTACCTTGGTATCGTGTTCACACTGTTGTTTTAAACGATCCCGGCCGCTTAATTGCCGTGCATTTAATGCATACTGCATTAGTGTCCGGTTGGGCTGGTTCAATGGCTTTATATGAGTTAGCTGTTTTCGATCCATCAGATCCCGTTCTGGATCCAATGTGGAGACAAGGTATGTTTGTTATACCCTTCATGACACGTTTAGGGATAACCAAATCATGGGGGGGTTGGAGTATAACTGGAGAAACTGTAAGTAACGCTGGTATATGGAGTTATGAAGGTGTTGCTGTCGTGCACATTGTGTTATCAGGTTTATTATTTTCGGCCGCTATTTGGCATTGGGTTTTTTGGGATTTGGAATTATTTCGTGATGAACGTACAGGCAAACCTTCGCTTGATTTGCCCAAAATTTTTGGAATTCATTTATTTCTTTCTGGAGTCCTATGTTTTGCATTTGGTGCCTTCCATGTTACAGGTTTATTTGGTCCCGGAATATGGGTATCGGATCCATACGGATTAACAGGAAAAATACAACCTGTATCACCAGCTTGGGGTGCAGAAGGCTTTGATCCTTTTGTTCCAGGAGGAATAGCGTCTCATCATATTGCTGCAGGTATTTTAGGCATATTAGCAGGGTTATTTCATCTTAGTGTTCGTCCTCCTCAGAGACTTTATAAAGGTCTGCGTATGGGGAATGTTGAAACAGTCTTGTCGAGTAGTATTGCTGCGGTGTTTTTTGCTGCTTTTGTAGTTGCTGGAACTATGTGGTATGGTTCAGCAGCGACTCCAATAGAATTGTTTGGTCCTACACGTTATCAATGGGATCAAGGCTTTTTTCAACAGGAAATAGATCGAAGAATTCGTTCGGGAAAAGCTGAAAATTCAAATTTATCTGAAGTTTGGTCAAAAATTCCGGAGAAATTAGCATTTTATGATTATATTGGTAACAACCCAGCCAAAGGTGGTTTATTCAGAGCTGGAGCAATGGATAATGGAGATGGTATAGCGGTCGGTTGGTTAGGTCATGCAGTTTTTAAAGATAAAGAAGGTAATGAACTTTTTGTACGTCGTATGCCGACCTTTTTTGAAACCTTTCCAGTGGTTTTAGTAGATGAAGAAGGAATTGTTCGAGCTGATGTCCCTTTTAGAAGAGCAGAATCTAAATATAGTGTTGAACAAGTAGGGGTAACCGTTGAATTTTATGGCGGTGAACTTGACGGAGTTAGTTTTGATGATCCCGCTACGGTGAAAAAATATGCAAGACGTGCTCAATTAGGTGAAATTTTTGAATTTGATCGGGCAACTTTGAAATCAGATGGTGTGTTTCGTAGCAGCCCCCGAGGTTGGTTCACTTTTGGTCATGCAACTTTTGCTCTTCTTTTCCTTTTCGGTCATATTTGGCATGGTGCTAGAACATTGTTTAGAGATGTTTTTGCAGGTATTGACCCAGATTTGGATGCTCAACTTGAATTTGGAGCATTTCAGAAATTAGGAGATTTAACTACTAAACGGTAGAAAAATCTAAAATATATTTCTATGTTCTTTTCCTAATAAATAGAAATTGAGTATACCCAAATGTTTTTATTTCCTCAACTTCTTTCCGGAGGAAATGATCATTTGATAAATACAAAAATTTTTTGTAAATTTTTACCCAATATACAAACATATGGAAGCATTGGTTTATACATTTTCGTTGGTAGGTACGCTAGGTATTATTTTCTTTGCTATTTTCTTCAGAGAACCACCTAAAGTACCAAGCAAAGGAAAAAAATAAAAATCTTTTTATGACCAATGACTCTCTGAAAAGAGAGTCATTAGTTAGATTTAGTCTTCATGTTCTTCGAAAGGATCTCTTAGTTCATTAGAAGGTTTTCCAAAAGCAGTGTACAAAGCATAACCAGTAAAGCTGATAAGTAAACAAGATATGAAGATAGCGACAAAAGTTGCGGTTTCCATTTTTTATAATTTCCAAGAATATGGTATAGTTTCAATGTATATTTCCAATATAATAGTACACAAAGTTAATAAATCTCAACTTAATCAGAGAATTTTATGGCTACACAAATAATGGATGATGCGCCAAAAACTGGCGGGAAAAAAAGTGGAATAGGTGATATATTAAAACCATTAAATTCAGAATATGGTAAAGTAGCTCCAGGTTGGGGAACAACTCCTCTTATGGGTATTGCAATGGCTCTTTTCGCTATTTTCCTAGTTATTATTTTGGAACTTTATAATTCGTCTGTTTTATTAGATGGAGTTCCGGTTAGTTGGTAATATTAAAGATTTTAATAAGAAAAAATTATCTTTTTCAATTTTGGGTAGTTCAATCGTGTAATTATTAAATTAAAAGGATTTTTCGAATATGGGTGTGCGGCTCGTTCTGATCGATTTTTTATATAATATGGGATTTCAAACCCTTTCACGTTAAATAATGAAGTTTTTTCTTTGTCAGATTTTTTGCAATTTTATGAGCATCTGAAGCACAAAAATAATAGAAATTAAAACTATGATTAATTCTCATAAACTTATTCATTCGACTTTGTAATCGATATATTATCAAAATTTCTTTTTTCTCCCTTGAATAAATCACAGAGAAAAAAGAAATTTTGATAGATCCAAATGAAAAGAAAAAATTTAATCCATTAATTTTTTCATAAGTCATCAGAGCGTAACCAGAATCTAAAGTTTTATAAATAGTTATTACGATTTGAACCTGATAATTTTGATATTCAATTTAATTAACAAAAGAAGAGATTGCTCAAATTTAAATTACAATTCAGAGAGAATGTATAAATTAACTTGAGATTAGGATGAGTTTAATTTTTTAAATATATGAATTAGAAATTGAATCCGTTTTAGCCGTATGATTATAAATAATCATTTACGGTTTTTTTAGGGGGAAAACATTGTTGACCTATCTAAATAAAGTATATGATTGGTTCGAAGAGCGATTAGAGATTCAGGCGATTGCAGATGATATTACCAGTAAATATGTACCTCCTCATGTTAATATATTCTACTGTTTAGGTGGTATTACCCTAACTTGTTTTTTAGTTCAAGTAGCTACTGGTTTTGCCATGACTTTTTATTATCGTCCTACTGTTATTGAAGCTTTCTCATCAGTTCAATATATCATGACTGAAGTTAATTTCGGTTGGCTTATTCGCTCAGTTCATAGATGGTCAGCTAGTATGATGGTTCTAATGATGATTTTGCATATTTTTCGCGTTTATCCGACAGGGGGTTTCAAAAAACCCCGTGAATTAACTTGGGTTACTGGAGTCATTTTAGCAGTATTAACTGTATCTTTTGGTGTTACAGGCTATTCATTGCCTTGGGATCAGATTGGTTACTGGGCTGTTAAAATTGTGACTGGTGTTCCAGAAGCTATTCCGATAATAGGATCTCCCTTGGTTGAATTATTAAGGGGAAGTGTAAGTGTAGGTCAATCTACATTAACTCGTTTTTATAGTTTACATACATTTGTATTACCACTCCTTACTGCAATAGTCATGTTGATGCATTTCCTAATGATTCGGAAGCAAGGTATTTCGGGTCCATTATAGTATAGAAAATGATAAGTCTAGAGTACAATTTCCTGCTAAAATTTACTAATAGATTTAGTTTATTTTTTATTAGACAGTTAGAATTTTCACATCTATAAAAAAATTAATTTTTTGAAAAAAAAAGGAAAAATGAATTATGGGAGTGTGTGACTTCAATAAATACTTAGTTTTGCTATACAGAAATTTTATTTAATCTGTCACATAAAAAATAATTATGTGTTTTTTATCCCAATCATTTTTCGCAGAAAAAATGAAAACTTGGGTTTTGGGTTTATGTTTTTACTCAAAAAATATAATTCTATGATTGAATGAGAAAATAGATTTCGTCAAATTCAAACAAGTTTTATATATATTTTATATAAATATATATATTATAGTATATAAATGCATTCATTCCTATTGCATCGAAAACAAATATCGGAATAATAGAAGAATCTAAGGAAAAATAATTGCATTAGTAAATAATTTATGAGTCAAAATTTTTTATTTTTTTATTAAGTATAAATTGTAAAAGACTATCCAGAAAACAATAAAATTAATTTATTTGGATTATGAGTATTGAAGAGAATTATATATATAATTTTTGGCCAGTACTTGAGCTGGTGGATACTAAAGTATCATTTCCAGTTCTTTGGGGGATTATCTCAACCTATCCTAATAACAAAAAAACCTGATTTAAGTGATCCTATATTACGAGCTAAATTAGCAAAAGGTATGGGGCATAATTATTATGGAGAGCCTGCCTGGCCAAATGATCTTTTATACATATTTCCCGTAGTTATCTCAGGGACTATTGCATGCACCGTAGGTTCAGCTGTTCCAGAACCTTCAATGATTGGTGAACCAGCCAATCCTTTTGCAACACCTTTGGAAATATTACCGGAATGGTATTTTTTTCCAGTGTTTCAAATACTTCGGACAGTACCTAATAAATTATTAGGTGTACTTTTGATGGCTGCAGTACCTGCAGGATTATTAACAGTACCTTTTTTAGAGAACGTTAATAAATTTCAAAACCCTTTCCGTCGTCCAGTAGCTACTACTGTATTTTTAGTAGGTACTGTCGCAGCTATTTGGTTGGGAATTGGAGCTGCTTTACCAATTGATAAATCTCTGACTTTAGGATTGTTCTAAAAATTACTAAGCTATTTTTTTACAAATATCAAATAAATAACTGAAAATTTGAGGCAAGAAAACCCTAAACAGACGTTCGTTAACGAACGTCTGTTTAGGGTTTTCTTGCCTCAAATTTTCAGTTATTTATTTGATAAATCAATTGAAAAACGTTTTTTCAAAGCTTCTAAAACTTGTTCTACTGATTTTTTGCCAAAGTTTTTGATTTTGACCAAATCATTTTCACTATAATTTAGCAAATCATGTATGGTATGTACATCAACTCTCTTCAGACAATTATAAGCTCTAGCTGGTAATTCTAATTGATCGATAAAAATATGTTTAAAAAGAGTATCTTTTGTCATTTCCTCCATATCAACTGATAATGATTGAGAGGGTAAACAAGATATATTGGATTCTTTCCTTTCTTCCATTTGAGAAGTCGTTTCTTTTCTTTCTGAATTGATTAAGGGAATGAATAAATCAATCAAATTTCGAGAAGCTTCATAAAGGGCTTCTTTTGGGGTCAAACTACCATCAGTCCATATTTCAGGAAAAAGTATTTCTTTTATTTTCTCTCTCAATTCAAAGGAATGAACGCTATAATTAACATTCCTTATTGGCATAAATACTGCATCTATTGGAAAAATATTATCTTTGTATTTTTTTAAATTTTCTATACGATATCCACGATCTTTTTCAATATTTGATTCAATATCTAGCGAAATAGCATCTGTTAACGTTGTTATATATTGTGTACTATCAATTATCCTAACCAATGGGGGTACTTTGATGTCTTGGGCAGTTACTTTTTTCGGTCCATCTATAGAAATATACGCTTTTTGAGGTTCGCACGACTCACTTCTAAATACAATTTCTTTTAGATTGATCAAAATATCATGAATAGATTCTTGAACACCAATTATTGTAGAGTATTCATGTTTAACTTTCTCTATTGCAACATATGTTATTGAGGCTCCCTTAATCTCATTCAGCAAGGCTCTACGCATAGCTATTCCAACTGTATTAGCTTGTCCTTTTCGAAAAGGTGAGATAGCAAATCTTCCATAAAGAAGACGTTTACTCTCCATTCTGGATTCAATGCATCTCCATTGTAATATTTGGGTAGATACGTCAATTTCATTCTGAATCATATGAATATTTTTAATAGTTTTTTCATACACGTCTTTTTCTGGGGGGTCGACAACCATTATGTGGCATTGGTGTTACATCACGCACAAAACTGAGTATAATACCACTTCTACGAATGGCCCGTAATGCCGTATCCCTTCCTGGACCTGGACCATTAATCATAACTTCAGCTTGTTTCAAACCTTGGTCAATTAAGATTCGAGTGGCGTTTTCAGCTGCAGTTTGAGCAGCAAACGGTGTACTTTTTTTCGCACCTTTGAATCCGCAAGCACCGGCTGAAGACCAAGAAACTACTTGTCCACGTATGTCTGTAACAGTTACAATTGTATTGTTAAAACTTGCTTGGATATGAATAACTCCTTTGGGTAATCTACGTTTACCTTTACGCAGATTAATTTTTCTTATAGATTTTGGCATAGCTTAGTATATATAATTTGATGTAATGTAACTTAAAGATTTATTTCTAACCTTGTCTCTGCTTATGTTTTGGATTGGAACAAACTACCATTATTCGTCTCCGGCGGCGAATTAATCGACAATTTTCACAAATTTTACGAACAGAAGCTCGAATTTTCATATTTATACCCTTCTCTTAATAGTGAAATTTTTCAATTATTTGAAGATTTTGTACGGAGTCTGTATGTTATACGACCCTTAGTTAAATCATATGGACTTAATTCCACCTTTACCCTATCCCCGGGTAATATTCTTATATAATTTCGTCTTATCCTACCCGAAATATGAGTCAACACTTGACATCCATTATCTGAACAAACGCGAAACATTGCATTCGGAAGCGATTCCGTGACTACACCTTCCATATCAATTAGATTTTGTTTTTTCATTAATAGGAGAATGTTCTTTTGAATTAACTAATGTTGATGAAAACAGTTCCAACTTTCTTTCTATAACGAGTTTATATATTGAATTACCATACATAACATAAGAGTTCTCCCCCAATTTTCTTCTCTCGAGCTTCTCGATCGGTCATAATACCACCAGAAGTAGAAAGAATTACAATACCCATTCCCCCCAAAACTTTTGGGATTTCTTTATGATTCGAATATATTCGTAAACCGGATTTACTAATACGTCTCAAAGTTGTTATATAGGCTTTCTTTCTCTTTCCCCGATATTTCAAATTTAAAATTAAAACATTTTTCTTATTATCAACAAAATCTTCTATAAAACCTTCTTGTAAAAGAATTTTTGCTATATCTCGAGTTGTATTAGTAGCAGGTACTTGAACAGTTTTGATTTTCGCCAAATTAGCATTTCTTATGGAAGTTATCATATTAGCGATGGTGTCATTACCCATAAAAACTCCTTGAATTGATCGAAAAAATATTATTTCCACATTTTTTCTCATTGATCCGAGACAAAAATTTTTTTTTATTTACAAAAGATAAAAAAGTCTTTTTTATTTATTCACAAAATTTTTACTCTAAAATATGGTTTTTTGCCAAAATTATACGATATAAATGTAGAAAATTTTTTATAAAACTTCAGGAGCTAATGAAACTATTTTTGTAAAATTGGCTTCTCTTAACTCCCTAGCAATTGGACCAAAAACCCGTGTTCCCTTTGGGTTTCCTTCTTGATTAATGACAACTGCTGCATTATCATCAAATTTTATTATTGAACCGTTATTGCGTCTAAATTCTTTTTTAGTACGTACAACAACTGCTCTAATTATTTCCGATTTCTTTATTGGCATATTAGGAACAGCTTCTTTAACAACGGCAATTATGATATCGCCAATATTGGCGTATTTTCGATTACTTGTTCCTATAACCCGAATACACATTAATTTTCGAGCTCCGCTATTATCTGCAACATTTAAATAAGTTTGAGGTTGAATCATTTTTTCTATATCTTTCCATACTTTTCATTTGTCGTAATGAACTGGGTACGTATAGGCATTTTATAAGCAGCGATTTTCATGGCTGCTTTAGCTATATTTCCAGATACTCCACTTATTTCATAAAGTATTTTTCCAGGTTTAACTACAGCAACCCAATATTCAGGTGCGCCTTTACCTGAACCCATACGTGTTTCTGCAGGTCTCATAGTAATTGGTTTATCAGGAAATATACGAATCCATAATTTGCCGCCACGTCGAGCATAACGAGTTATAGCTCTTCGACCCGCTTCAATTTGTCGAGATGTAATCCAAGCAGGTTCAAGTGCTTGAAGAGCAAACTTTCCAAAACAAATAGAATTGCCTCGAGTAGCTATTCCTTTTAAATTTCCTCTGTGCTGTTTACGAAATTTTGTTCTTTTGGGGTTATAGTCGAACTTTTCGCTACTTCAGAATCGGACATGAAAGTTTCTTCTCATCCGGCTCCTTATGAATTAAAAAATCATTAGCAAATATCAACTCTTGAAAATAAAAAAGTTATTTTATGGGTTTCCTTTGCTATCCTAGCCTAAGGAATAAATCTTCCGCAAATTTCCTCGTTTTCATGATTCCAAAATTTTTCGATTAGGTTTTTTTTTCGCAATTGAGCCCAAAAATTATTATTCAAATTCCTCAGTTTTGATTGAATAAGAACTCTTTTTTTCTGCTTTGTAATACCGCTACGGAATTTCTAATTATCCCATAAACCATACGATTCTTTCTCATTTTATTCCGCTTTACGAAAAATGTTTTTCATTTTCGTGGAAACAGTAATCTAATAAATATTTTTTAGTTAATTAGTTTATTGGTTCAATCCAATTTATAGTCATAAATTTTTTCTAATCTCTTTCAGTAAGAAATTCTATATTTTCAGAATTTTGACAAATTGAATCGAAAAGAATATATACGGGTCACACACTAAGCATAGCAAGTTTTTATTATATTTATAAAATAATTATTTTTCGTTTCGAAATATCCAAACTTTGATTCCCAATACTCCATATATTGTTCGAGCCGCATAATGACAATAATTTATTCGAGCTCTAATCGTTTGTAAGGGAACTCTGCCTTCTCGTGCCCATTCCACACGAGCTATTTCCGCGCCATTCAAACGTCCAGCTATTTGTATTTTTATACCTCCAATATTTCCCTTCCCCGCCAACTCAATAGCTTTTCTCATAGTTCTTCTAAAAGCTACCCTACTTTCCAATTGCAAAGCAATATATTCTGCAAGAATATTAGGTTCTTCATAGGGTTTCGTTATTTCAATTAAAGTTAATCTAAGTCGTTTGTCTCTAAGATCTACTACGTTTTGGACATCATTTCTTAATTGTTCAATTCCTCGTCCACGATTTTCGATTGATAACGCAGGGAATCCTGTATATATTTCAACTTGAATTAAATCTGTTTTCCGGTGAATTTCAATACGTGCTATTCCGCCGTAATTTGAAGAATTTCTTATATGTTTTTTTACGTAAAATTCGATACAATTCCGTATTTCTACATCGCTTCCAAATAGTGTAGAATATTTTTTCGGTTTAGCGAACCAATACGAATGATGGTTCTGTGTTATACCGAGTCTAAAACCGAGTGGGTTTATTTTCTGTCCCATATATTTTATTTCAGATCCTATTAATAAAGTTTTATTTTCTCATTCAGAAATTATTCCCATTACAATCTTTATATGACAAGTAGGCTTATGTATTGGATAACCTCGTCCTTGAGCCCTTGGTTGTAATCTTTTTAAGAAACTTCCTTTATCTACCTGAATTTCATTTACAAATAAATCACTTTTGTTTAATCCAAAATTATGATTTGCATTTGCTGCTGCGGAAGAAAGTAGTTTCAATATTGTATTACAAGCTCGATATGGCATAAATTCCAATATCATTAGCGCTTGTTCATAGGAACGACCACGAATTTGATCAACAACTCTACGTACCTTATGAGGAGACATACGAATATGCTTATTAAAAGCTTCAATTTTTAGGTTAGATTTTTTTAAATTTGTCATTGAAAATTATCTTACAATTAACGTCGAGATTTTCTATCATTCTTGGCATGTCCCTTAAAAATTCGTGTAGGAGCAAATTCTCCTAATTTATGACCAACCATACGGTCTGTTATATAAATAGGTAAATGTTCTTGTCCATTATGAACAGCAATTGTATGACCAATCATTGTAGGTACAATAGTTGACGCACGGGACCATGTAATTACTATCTTTTTCTCCCTCTTAAGATTTAAATTCTCAATTTTTTTTAATAAATGATCAGCTACAAAGGGACCTTTCTCTATTGAACGTGTCATTGCCAACAATCCTTTATTTTTCTTCTTATTTTTTAGTTTATCCTACGACGGAGGATGAGAGTATCGCTATATTTATGATTTTTTCGACTCCGCTTTCCAAGTGCAGGATGACCCCAAGGGGTTAATGGTTTTTTACGACCAATAGGAACTCGTCCCTCTCCACCACCATGAGGGTGATCGATTGGATTCATAACTACTCCTCGGACTTTTGGTCTTTTACCTAACCAACGTTTAGAGCCTGCTTTACCTATCCTTAGATTATTCGCATCAACATTTCCCATCTGTCCTATTGTTGCCAAACATTTTTGAGGTATTAGACGAATTTCCCCTGAAGGTAATCGTAATGTTACTAATTGACCCTCCTTTGCTATAATTTTCGCAACAGTACCAGCCGCCCGTACTAATTGTCCACCTTTGCCTGGTGTCAATTCAATATTGTGAGTAGCCGTGCCTAATGGTATATTGGTTGAAGTGGACTTTAATATTTCACGGAAATTTAGAGTCTCTTCCCAAACTGTACAAGCTTCTTTCAAAGCATACAGCTTTCTAAATGTTTCATTATGTTTTTCACATTCTTGGTTTTTTCCATCATCTGGCTTTTGTTTTACATTTAGCATCAGAAAGAATGACTTTATTTATTCACGTCTCACATTTCATATGTTTATAACTTGGGAAGCATAATAAAAATATTTGATTGTATTAATTATTTTTTCCAATTTGTCTATGACCTACGAATTGAAATTAATTAATTGATTTTTTCAATTTGTTGATAAAACCATTACCTATTTCTGAATCATATATGTCTTGATTAATTCTGTCCATATTATAATATCTTCAAAGTTTTTGATCTTGGTAATAATCAAATTAAACTTTATCACTTGCTAGTTTGCCTTTTTAGTTTCCTTTAAGGTCTCTTAATTAGAATTTCAAATTAGTGAAAGATTTTAAGGTTTTACGTTAGTCGGTTATTTCCGCGTACGTGAATAAATAATTCAAACCGCACTCAAAGGTAGGGTGTTTCCGATTGAAATAGGCGATGTTGGACCAGAAATGATAGTATCTCCTATTTTGATTCCGCGAGGGTACAGAATATATTTCTTTTGACCATCCTCGTAGTTAGTCAGACAGATATAAGCATTACGATTAGGATCATATTCAATAGTTTTGATTTTTCCAGATATATTTTTCTTATTCCGTAGAAAATCAATTGTTCGATAAAGGCGTTTATGACCTCCTCCACGATGTCGACTGGTAATTACTCCCCTGTTATTTCGACCCTGTTTTGGGT